AGAGGGGAGGTGAGTTGAGTATCAACTCTCTCTCTCGCACCTTTCTTCAGCTTGTTCCTGTTCGTCTATTCCGGGCGGGGCAGGCAGCCCACATACATGAAGAGAAGAAGAGAGGGGGTTCTTTGATATTAAGGGGTGTCAAGGCGGTCGAAGAAGGCCACAAGTGGAACGATGCTTTGGTCATTCAGTTGACTCCTTGCTGCCAGTCCGTGCTTGCTGTCATGCTGGCAAAAGCAGGGGTTTCGGCCGGTTTGACCTTACCTACTATTGGATTTGAACCAATGACTCTCGCCGTATGAAAGCGAGACTCTAACCGCTGAGTCAAGTAGGTCAAGCTGAGTCAAGTCAGAGAAAATATACCCCTATAAGATTAAGATAAGAGAAAGCCGCGCAACCAGAGTTCCCTTACTATACAAGGGGGGGCGGAGCGCTAAGAAAGAGAAAGGCGTTCTCACTATACGAAATGAAGCAGCGGCTAGCACGCTAAGATCAACCACTTGGAGAACGTGGAGCCTTTCTTTCTCGGTCGTCTGTCTTAATATAAGTGGATTCCGATTCATGCGGTCGTTCTCTGCTGCATTGGTGTTTTCACTCCCCACTCTCCACTATAACAAAATGTTTCCACTATATCTCTCAGGATTAGTCAAAGGAAGTACGGCGGGTCCGAGTAGGAAAAAATGAACTAAGAAGTAGGGCATACAACAATGGATCAATTCATTCAACAAGATCCGTTCGGATCGGACCAGGATGAATGGGATTGGCCCACTATCATAGAGAGATTCATGCCTCTCGCTCGGATGTAAGACCAAGCAAGATCGCACTGAGACTGAGAACACCAACGGAACACTCTCTTACCCCCACTTTTTTGTCCTAGTTCGCTTTCTCATTTTTTTTGTGATGGGTTGGTCTAATAAGCCCAGCGGCAGGCAACCAAGTCTGCGAACCTTCACTCCTTTTTTTACGATATTTGCTATTTTTTTCTTTCTCTTCCATTTTTGCCATTATGTGTTCTAGAGTGAACTTCTTCTTCCATCGTTTGAAGGGCGCTCTTGTCTCCAAGTTCCCCGAGGGTCCGATTGAGACGACCAAGCCAAAAACTAGGATCTTTCGAGGTATTCCTCTCCTTATTTCTAAGGACGTTTCGGCCAGCTTTATCTTTTTTAATGCCTTTTGAAAGATCTGTCTAAACCTATGGTATACTCCTTCCGAATCTATCCCGCTTTTGATCGCTACGAGCATGTCATCTGCATACCGAGCGTAGCCGATCTTTTCTTCAGTTTTCATAAAGGAAGAAATTTCCATATCTAATTTTTTTAGATTAATATTCATTAGAACAGGGGAAAGTGGGCTTCCTTGCGGGATTCCTTTTGTCTGGTTTGAATATTCATTTCCTTTTTTTTCTATGATTGGTGTTCTTACAAATTGAAGTATAAGATCATAGAAGGATTGTGGTTATGTGCATATTGGATTATCTCCGACAGTTTTACTGAGGGAAGATGGTCAATTTCTTAAAGAGATCGCCGACATAAAAAAGTGGTCGGAGCCTTCACTAACAAATATTGTCGGAGCTGAGGTACGAAAGGGCGCTCTCGGGGCTTCCTTACCTCGTGTTGGGTGGGTGGTGAAGGTGAGTCGTGTATCGTGGGGTCTTATCCCCTTGTCCGGTGGTGAGGCTGTGATTCGTCCGTCCGTTGACCAAAACTATCTCTGAGTATGTATTTTCTTCTGTTGTAACGCCTCTCCCGGAAGATATATCAGTTGGAACGCTTTTATTGGCAGATGGATTTCTCACTTGTCTCTCCAGAGGACTCATAAGTGTTCCCTGTGGCCGCACCTTCCCGTCCAGCCTAATAAGAAGACTGATAAGTACAGAGAATCCATTCATCAATCACTTCCCCACCAACCAGGAGCCTCATCAGTTGCCCATCCATTGTACCGCCCCCTTTTTCAGAAGATGCGGCAGTAGGGCATAAGACTCAACAGTTTATAGAATCTAACCTACAATGTCACCCTTTTTCAATGCCTCCCCCGTCAGATGTTTCATTTGTACAGAAGCCGAGAGCCTTTTGCCTTAAACCTTTCGCCTGACCAGGAGCCTGTAAGCCTTCTCTTTTGACATTTCACCCTTGCCCGTAACCTCCGCTCTCTACCTTGGGGAACACATACCTTGAATGGATGCTATGGAAATTAATTACTTACAATGTACCTCCTTTGAGCATGCCAGACCACATTGGGCAGGTAGTGAGTGATACAGTCAAGAAAGGAAAGAGAAGGGAAGGGGAGGGGAGGAGTAAGCTGATGCTTATTAATAGTGTTTTATCAATAGCTAACCATCTTTCGGGATAGGTTTTCCTCCTGGTCGGAGGAGCAGGTTCGTACCTTACCTCCTTCACATCATACCAAGATATGAAAAAGAAGAGGATATATGATATAATGCATGTTACCATATACCTTAAGGGTTCGAGTGGATACGTTCATGGCTACCCGCTTAAGCACCAACGTTTGGAGAAGGCACAAAGTAGGCTTGGCCTTGAAATCTTATCATTTGCTAGTTTCACCCTATAAATGAACATCTTTTTCGGGTACAAGGAAGAAAAAAGAGATCATCGGGGGAACGTGGATTTTCTTCTTTATGAGCTTAGAAGCGATGTCTTTCATCGAGGTCCCGGCTCAAAGGCGTTGTTAACTGGCCTTAAAAGGCATTTTCGACTAAAGACAATTGAACTCATCGGAGATGTGCTGGTTCGATCTGCTCCTGGTCTTGTTTTTCGAGATTCTTCTTGCCAATCAAGATCAGAATTCCAATCCCGAGCCCGAGGGATCCTCAGCCGTTGTGATCGTAGCATGTCACGCCATGGTCATCTTTTTATTTTCCTTCTACGGTCCCATTCTCTCCTTCCCTAGCTGACAGCGGTTAGGTTCTTGGATTGAGTCTTAGCCCAGCAACTTGTCCATGGACTGCTAGCTATATGCCTAACACATGAAAGTCGAAGCCCCAAACCAAGGGCGGTGGGAACGAGCGAAGCGATAGCGAAACGAGCGGAACATGCGTAGCGAACAAGAAGAGCGCTTTAGTGCTGCTTCCCCCGATTTACTACCATTGAGAAAGGCAAGGATCAATCCGGATCATCGGACAAAGTCTGTCAAAGTCAACGTACCCTTACAACGATTGAGAGATTGAAAGAGACCAGGAGGATCAGATCGGAACGGGGATGACCCGGGGCCCCCTCCGGGTATAACAACCATAGGTCTTGCAGACCCCCTTCTCTTTGTGTTCATCATTTCGTGGATTTGCAGTTCTAGCATATGCCGATTCTGACTTACATCAATGTCTGAAGTAACTGATCTTGGAACGAAAGAGTTGGTGTCGTAGGGAACTACTATTGGGAAAGCTGCGTAGGTTTATGCCTGACCCCTGTATCTCCTTTTGACTTACCAGCGGATGTCCTATTTAAATACTTTTACGACCTACTTCTCAAACCTGAGTCGCACTTCTTCTTCTATCATCGTCAGTCGGGGGGTCCCGCTTGGTTTGCCTCTCTTCCTCTTCTCAGGGAGATATGGGCAAGTTTCCTAGTTCCCAGGGACCTCCATTTAGGTATCGTATTTACCTACTTTTGTGAAAAGAGTGGAGTGGCCCGTCTCAAGTTGCTCGTCAGTTCGGGCTGGTGCAGATGGTCCCTCTTCTGCCTCTGACTTCGCTCAATTCCGACCTGTCTAGCAGAATCGACCTGACTCCCTTTCATCCTCAGATGGTAGAGATTGCAGAAAAGAACTATCGCGAGCAATTGGCTCGGTTTCAATATGTTATAGGTGTCCTGGAGCTGGACGCTGGTCACAATGCATCCTTCAGCATCTGGTTGGAATATTATGCTGCTAGTCAGTTTGACTTGTCTTCTGACCAAAGGATCGATATCCTTCGGCTCCCTCGATCTGGCTCTCGCATTCCTCTAGCTCGATTCCCAAACCCGGGGGTGTGCATCTTGCCGAAGTAGGACAGCCTTCCACATCCTTGGCTGCATCTTCTAACCCCTTTCCTGAAGTCCTGGATGCTCCGGAAAGTCACGCTCAGGTATCAACTCGTGTATTATCTAGTGTTTAGCTCATCACGTCAACCCTTTCCTTCTCCAGGTGGTGGGATCCCTTGATGCAGCCGAGAACCCTTTTTCGTCACTGACTGTACATCTGGAAGACCTGTCTCCTCAACATTCACAAGTTCCAGATGTGCATAACCCATTTGTTGAAGCCGTGAGGAAGAGCATGGGCGTGCTGACAGACGATGCCTATCTTGCGCGTCTTCAGAATTTGATCGACGCAGTAGCTTTGACGGAACTGACTTCACCTGCTCGTTCCGTTCTGGACCGTCTAAGGGAAAGACTCCCTTACTTAGTCTCCATTGCTCGTTCTCAAAAGAGCATATCTTCGGCTCTTTTAGAGAAAACAGCTCAAAGGGCGTCCATAATCGATGAGATCCATCTCCCGTTATCAGAAGGTTTCCAGTTTGCTTAGAGAGAAGGAGGAGGTCAATACAAAGATGGCATCTCTCCATGCCGAGTACTAGATCAGTATGCATGTCATCAGGACGAAAGTCGAAGTATATACTAATTGGTGACTCCCTCAGGACTGATGTCGAAATGCTGAAGCGTCTCGCCCGAAGGAGGACCTGGAATAGAAAGATGAGGAGAAGAAGTAATCTCTCCGGCTGCCCGAGTCGTAGTTGGTCTACCCCCCGCATCCTGCCAAAAGATTATGGTAAAATAGCATTCTAGGCAATATATAGAGTAGGTTGAGTATACAAAAGGAGACTCACCAAGCTGATGCCAGAGGACTGAAGGCTCGAGTGTGCGATTTCGCCTTATTAGCCGTTCCTAAGCAATTCAATTCAATGAGTAGGTAGGGGTATATTAACGAAGAAAAAGACCTATTAGAAAAGAAAGACCTGACTAGCTCTTCAAGGCGGCCGGAATCCTCGGTGAAATCATCCTCGTCTGAGGTCTCTTGGGTGTCATCGTCATCTGCTTCAACCTGTAAATTGAAAGATGAGATTTTAGTAAATGGAATAAGCAAAGTGAAATGTGAAGCATTCGCTTACCCGAGCCTCGTAACAGTCGACCATCTTCTTCTCTTAAGCTTGTGCAGCTTTGTTGGCATCTAACTTGGCCTGGAGATTGTCCAACTGAGCCCGAAGAGCTTTCAGTTCGTCCTCTAATTGACTTTCTTCACTCTTCTGGGCATCCTTCTGACTTTGAAGCTCCATGAAGAGGGGAGATGACTCTTGCTGGACCAATTCCTCCTTGAGCTTGGCGATGATAGCTTTTTGGGCGACGGGGATACCTTCTTCAGGGCTAAGTTCAGTCAGAAGATTCAGGGAATCTTTAAGCTTCTGGAGTTGATCAGGATCTTGCAAGCAAAATAGTGATGCCAAGAGAGAAACTTTAGGTAATGGTCTTCAAAGCAATTATAATTTCTTCTAAGAAAGATCGTTTGGGAGCAGGACCTTCGGCAGTTGGGCGATCATCATCATCTTCTTTATTACCATCAGAAGAGGAAGAAGAAGTGGACCTTTTTTTCGTACGTAATTAACCTTCTTCTATTGTCTCTTTCTTTCGGTATCCGTAGTGGGGGGCGCGAACAGCTAATAAAAAGTTTGTTACGATGGACGTTCCTTATTATCTAGAGCTGAACTTTCCCTATTTCATATTTTGAAATCTTATAAATAAGATGTATTGTATCTGAACTTCAAAGCTTTATTGCTCTGATAAGTAAAAAAAGCTAGGACACCCGGGAGGCTCGGTAGGGGTTGGATCGGGTCTCGGGTAATTCGATGATTTTGAAGCATCCGAATCGGCATCCGAAGACGCAGAATCAAGGGCTGAGGCTGTAGTTCCAAATCCAACTTCTGAAGAAGCCGAATCCTTCGCTGAATCTGAAGCTGTTGTTTTAGATTCAACAGAAGAGTAATCATCAGCTTCCTTCCCTGCTCCCTTCCTAAAACACCGGAAAGATAAATTAAGACTTTGGTATTCCTATATACGCGCAATAGCAGGCAAGGGAAAGAGGGGAGGGGGGTGGAAAGCCTTATTTTGTTCTTTTTGTGATCCTTTTTTTAGATCAAAAGGAATCCACCTAAAGAGAGGAATGCTCTTCTTGGGTCTTGGCTTTTAGCATAATATCTTAAGCGCTCTCGTTGCGCATGGCTGCTCTGTTCCGGACAACCTCGCTGCTTCTTTCGAGAGAAGCACTACCGTAATGCCTTGAAGGGCCGTTAAAGCGAACCATTCCTCTCTTTCGTATACGAGCTGTGAGTCGCTGTCTCGTCCGCTCGTGTGACTACGTATTTCTGTTTATAGAGTCTCTTCCTTTCCTTAGCCGGAGCAGTGAGCGTCCCTAGTCTAACGAGGGGGTGGAAGAATGATACAGATGCTGCTTGTTAGAGATCCCGGAGTAGCGAAGCGCTCTTCTGGTGAGTTGCCTTTGACTATTCTTTTGAAAAGGGAGCTTATCCGAGTTAGCTCTTGAGCTGGCTCTGCCGTGCCGTAAGCAACGTATATTCTGGTTAATTTTACTTTCTTTCTTCCTTTTACCTGCCTGCCTCCTCATCCTTTGGTTGCCTGTCTAGCCACTCCTTCCTTTAGTATCCGAGGTGGGCTCTTGAAAGAGCTCCTTCGGCAGCGCCGTACGTGACATTCATTCTTATCCTTATTTCTTTGTATTCGTTATCTGGAGCAGCGAGCTAGTCTGCCGAAAGCCAGTGCTTGTCCGGCTGGATTCCATCTGCTTCCTTCCCCCGGCCCTTGTTGACAGCTTTTTGCCTTCTTTAAGCGCCATAAGCCCCAAGCGATTTAGCCTAGCCCTAAGTAAGGATGTTGATTCTCGCTCCGAGTTTTCTTTTTGATTCGCGTAGTGATAAAATCATTTCCGATTGGCTTTCTTTGTTTGGTTTTCCTGACCTGAATCTAATCTTTCTGCCCTACAACTCTTTTTCCATAAGATAAATTGGGTTTTTCTGGTGAAAACTTAGATGTTGAAGCATGGGCGGCGGCTTGAGGCCCGTTCCGAATGACCTATTCGACCCGGAAACAACGCTTTTTGCTTAAGAGAGGGGCCCCTGGGGCCAAACTAAAACTTTCATCTTGGAGCTAGAGCATACGTTGAGCCAGCTTTGCCAGATCGGACCGCGTTCGTCTTAGAGCACCAGTCAAGCTCATCACTAGGTAACGAACGAGTCGAAACAGATGGTGATCAGAGGTGGACAGCTAGCCAAGCTCTAGCTGGTGGAGCAAGGGCTGAGGCTGTAGTTTCAAATCCAACAAAGTATTAAGCAGAATCTAGGGCTGGATAGAGGTTGCCAACCGGGATTTAGTACCCGACTAACTAATAATAAAAAAAAAAGGGCTTGTTGCCCGCTCTAAACTAAAGGAATTTTAGCTTCCTTTGGAGGCTCCTCGGGGATAATAAGGTAGAAAGAGCGGAGATATGGGCTAGAGATCCTACTCTAAAATCAGTGTATGAAAGGTGCCTAAAGAAGGGGATCGATCTTGGGAACGGGGCTAAAGGAAACTCCCTCGAGAAGGGAAATAGAAGTGTTGCCACGTTGAGAATGGCATTATGTATGACTGGGGGGTAAGTTAAAGGTATGTAAGCCGACACTGACGCAGAGACATATGCTGTTGTTTCAGCAAATGAAGAATAGGATTTCCTCCCTTTCAAGGTAGGTAAATGGGTATACTACAGAATCGGAGCAGAGGAAGGGATTAGATTTCAATTGAATTTGAGATTGAGTTGCCACTAAGGGAGCTCGGTAAGGTTTGGAAGGAAGGATTTGGGACTGGGGTTGGTGATCTTAGGTCGAAGTACTTCTTCTCCCTCGATCTGTCTTCGTTGGAAGGTTGGGTTTTCCCTCTCTCATAATGTCGTGAGAGGGTTTCCCCCCTTCTGTGCAGCCTGATTCTAATTTTTGAAATAGAATGGGCTTCGCTTCTCCTGTCGCGAGAAGGCGAGGTGGCGCCCGTCTGGATCTGATCTTGCCCTAAGTAACGATGTTGATCCTTGATCCGAGTATAGAAGAAATGAAGTTTCGATTTGGTGAGCATAAGAAGGCGCATCCGAAGAGGCTGAATCTGAAACATACGCTTAAAGAGACGATGAAGCCGAAACCGACGCAGCAAAAACGGAATTTTCTTTTTGTTGGGTGGAGGGTTTGTCTAGAACAACAGAATCAAGAGGAGCAGAGCGAACAAAATAAGCTTTGGACTTCATTCCCGCCCCTAAATTTGGCGCTAATTGAGCCATAGATTATGAGCTTACTGATTCAAAGCTCTCATGAGATCTCGTTGGCATGCCCTACCAAATGAAAAGGAAGTCGCAGGAGCAACTTAAGAGTTCTAATTCCCCGACTCCGTTCCTATTTATTAGTCTTCTTTCCACTTCAACATCAACTTCGTTAGCTAACTAAGTTGTTGATCCTCGCCCATCTTTGGCTGCCTGTGAGGAGGTTTATGTTGGACCTATGCGATCTCGTTACAACGTTCTTTTTTTTACAGATATTTCTGGTTTAAACTTCAATCTTGAAGCATGGGCGGTGGTCGGATGAACAGAATGTCCGAGTAAGAAGAACTAGCCAAGCTTCTTCACAAGCGAAGGAATTGCAGCCTAATTACAAGGGATTGGCTGTGAGATCGGAGACTTCGAGAGGCTCCCCAGTCCTCTTTAACGCCACTCTTTCCGAGTCTCGTTTGATGAAATGAAGCTTACGATTCTGTTAGTGAGAAGCTCAGTTCCGCTTTAAGCCCTAAAAGCAGGCAACAAAGAGAGGTAGGCGCGGAAGGAAGTGCTTCCAGTCGATTGAAGCTGAAAAGACTCCCCTCACTAGAAAACATTCCCCTCGGCCCTAGATTCAGTTTCTGAGGAAGGGGATAGGGATACGGATTTGGATGCCTCAGTGGATTCAGATCCTTGATTACGCAGATTCGTATGCCTATTTTGTTGATTACGATGCAGAGGGATCGATCGCACTTCTTCTATTCAAGATTCTTTATCTGGAACTGGTTCACAAATCATTTCCTTTTATGCTATGCGGCATAGTACGATGTCCTTAAGGGCTTCGGTCTACAACTTTTATTTAAACGAAGTGAAAAAAATTCGATCTTTACTCGAAGAAAAACCAGTAGTTCAGTTTCGGTACTCAAGTTCCAGCGCTCGTAGAAAAAGGTAGGTTCGTCAGTTTAGCCCCGTTTTTTAAGGCTTAGGGAAGTTTGCTTATAGGTTTTGCTTAGAGAAAAAATCCCCTCTGTTTTCCGGAAAAGACAGATGTAGGTTTCTTGGGAAGTCGCAGAACAGTTCCAGGGCTTAGAAAATCTTTCCTTTCTTGCTTGGGCGCTTCAGCCCCATCTAAGATTAAGGAGATCCGGAATAAAAAAAATCTATCCGGAAAGCTCTTTCAAGCTTTGGAGTCTAATACTCCCGTTGTAGGCACTCGGCAGTAAAGTAAGTTCTTTTTGTATTAGCGGTACGAGAGAGCGGTGGTCGCATATTTAGTCCGAAGGACCCTTCAAAGGGGGGCTCGCTCTTTCATCAATTTAGTCCAGAGTCAGAGTTCGCAGAAAAAAAAACTTCGGACCTGCCTTACTCAATAGGGGCGGTAGTCAAATCAATCTTGCTTTCCGGATAGCGTAGTACTCGAGGACGTAGGCGACGACGGCAAGTCTTTCACTCTCTTTAACTCGTTTATCAAAAGCGAGCCCCTCTTCAGAGAAAGCAAGTAAAGCCCCCCTATCACTTAAAGGCGGATAGCGGAAAGGTGGGGTAAATATCTTGGTTGTAGGTTGGGAATATTTGAAAGGTAGGTAAGGCGGAAAAGAATGATATTCGAATGGAAGGGAAGGGACTCTTCTTAAATGAAAGGCGGTGAGTTTAGATTGTTGGTTTAGGAGTGGTAAAATGGATTGAAAGTCAAGGCCTATCCCCCATGAGCTCAACCTACACCTCTACCCCCTATCAACATAAAGGGGGTTCTCCATCTCGAGCACCATAAAGACTCATATGCTGTGATGTATTAAGAAAAAGAATCGATAGTTCGGAACACACGAGTGAACTTGCTGAATCACTACGCCCAAACATTATGTTCGTAACGATCCAGTAAGCACAAAGAGAGTGGAAAAAAGTTCGTGGAAATCGGAATGAGTGTGAAAAGTGTTAGAGAGCAGGCGAGAGAAGTCGAGATATTCGACCGGCCGGAATGCTACTCCGCCCTATCTTCCGGAAGCAGTTCTCATCCGTTCCTCGACCCCTCCCTTTTTAAGTCGTTTGGGCCCTGGTCTAAGAGTGGCAACATTTCACCAGAAAATCAATCAATATGGTCTGAATTCTCACTAAAGGCTCGTGCACTGGGCTCCCTTGTATGCAAGACCCCTCTAACATTTTGAATTCTTTGAGTATCCGAAGTGACTGGCTGAAGCAAACAGCTACTTGTACTAAAAAACAAGGGCTTTGTAGCTTAATATGGGTTGCTTTGCATTCCTTCCATGTCAACATGTTGGTTGCACTCACCATCCGGAATATCACCCACTTATACATTAACTCGGCCCTCAACCTGCTCAAAAAAGGGGAAAGACTGAACATCCGCCTGGCTGGAGGAGCCGGGTCTTCCTTATGCAGGTTATGAATTCAAGGTAGAGGGGGTTCCCGAGCTTTCTGCGCTAGGAGAAGAGAACCGTAGGACTTATGCCCCAATGATGGCCTTTCTGATCTCATTGTGGACGTGTAGAGATAGGCACCTTATCTATGCAATTCACTCTTCAAGACAGATTCGTGAAAGGTCAATCTACGCTTGGGCAAAGAAGTTTCATTGCTGAATGACTTGTCTGCTACCAACTCCTTCCTCTATGGCCAAACCAACCCATCTCTACATGTGCGACCCTGTATACAAATTGATCACATACCGGATTCCCGAGGAAGAAAGTAAAGAAAAAGTCCTCCTTACCTCGTAAACTCGGTAAAGTTGCTTTATTCTCCTGTTCTTGCAGAACCTTGCCTAGGAGCTCTTGTCTTCAAAGACGAATACGAGTTAGCAGGGCTGTCCCCAATAGCTCTTGACATCTGAGATGAGAACGAAATGAGTGCCCTTTCTCTTGTGCACGTGAAGTTGGCATATTTCGTACCTTACGTTCTTACCTTCCTTTGTTGAGGAAAAAAAAAGGATTTTTAGGAGGTTTGATCAGTACAGAAAAGGGCCACAGAATAGCATGATTAGTACAAGCGAAGCGGTGGAAGACTTTTAGCAAGAAGGAGCTCTTTCGCGGAATCAGAGTCAGTTGTTGCTAGGCTCTTTGATAGAAAGGCCGATGAAACTGTCTAAAATAGGGCAACCGCTTTTATTCAAGCCTTCCCACAGATGGAGGAAGAGAGCCAGGGACACGTGCAGATTAATTGCGAGATGCGTCGAATCATATCCCAAGTCTTCGAGCGGGGAAGACGACAGAAGCAACTGACAATTGCGGAATAAACGCTCTTTTGTCCATTAGTGGGAGCCAAATCTTGCCTTCGTGGCGTGTGACAGGGAAAAACTGCGGATATGCCTTCCCTGCTGACTTTCCTGCTTTACTTTTTTACTTTCTTACATTTGTCATGCTCTTAGATGGGGTTCTTTGATCGAAAGGGCAGGGACAGTCGATCAATAGGCATGGGATTGATGCAGATCTATTATATGGATGCCCAGAAGAGGAGGGTCCGCAGGAGAAGGTTGAGAATCCTCGAAAATTTGCTTTTGAATGAACATCTTCGATGAGAAGGAATTAACACATTCAACTTCATGAGAAGAAAGTGACATAGTTACAGGACAAGCAACTTATTGCCCATAAACCCATCTCGGAATAGAAGGAGCTGCTCTCGAATCTAGCTATTTCTTTCTTATCGTTTCTTATCTTAAAAGGCATAGTTGATGCATCGAATGCTAGTGCAATAAGAATTTTTTAAGGCTGAGCTATTTGCGGGATAACGGCACTTGCCTTCAAGCTTGAAACTGATTGACCATGAGAGTCAGATCAATAGTATAAGATATCCCCGAGCACAGAAGGAGCGGCACATGAACAATGTTCATGTGTGTGTGGCAATTCATTGGGATGACCATCGGGGTACTTACTTGAGCAAGGAGTAAGCCTTCTAAAAAGATTTGAACACCTTTCTCCCAAAGAGACCTATAAATTCCTCTTGCACTTGAGATCTTTCTTGCGTCCCTCAAGATTACCTTCTGGACTCAGAAAGGGCCGATAAGATCATGTCCGACCAAGAAAAGAACAAAGCCTATGATAGTTGGCTAGATCGAGTATAAGCTGTTTATAGCGAGATATGGAAAGAAATAGTAATCTATGCCCTTATCCAATTATCAAGACATGAGATCAGCATGAACAGTGGACTTCTTGGTGCTGCGCTTCGGGTCTCTGTCATCCAACTGCTTTCATTTCAGACCTGGGAAGGCTACAATAAACTTTCTCGATCTTGCAGTCATGGTCGGCCTTAGACCTCCCTCTCATTAGACATTGGAAGAGGTGAGTGCGAATCTGGTGGCCGACGCGTCTCCTTATAAACTAAACGGATAACTTGGCATATTCAAAGTTCATCGCCTTTCACAAAGGAGAGGGTGAAGAGGTCGGGTCGACCGAGCATGTAGCTTTTCTTTTTACTTGTTTATGCAGATATTTCTTCTGTTCTCAATCCATTAAAATTTTAAATAAAGGAGTATGTGAAGATCGCAGTTGCACTGTCTGAAGGAAGGAAGCTTGCACTTGGACCGTACGTACTAGCACATTTGTACAGAGGTCTTCATGACTTGGTTGTATCGGCCGATGGTGTAACCTTCGGGAATGTCAGCGGTCCATTCTGGATTTGAACATTGTGGTTGTATGCTTACTTCCCAGAACTCACCGAAAACAGTGTAGAGCTCCGGTCAATTTCAAATTCTAATTATGGCGAAAGCTAACCGCCCGAGTTCAAAGCAAATTGGAAATTATTCTATGAGCGTGACTTTCGGCCGAATGAGTTCCACTGTCCTTTCTACCCTCCAAGGTTCGGCCCAGACTGGATATTTGAGAAAAAAGATGAAAAAGTCATGGCCAGTATGTATATTCATCAGCCGAGACATCAACTATGGGGTTGTGATCGATTCAAACGCAAAGAACAAGAACTGTGGTGTGGAAGTTTACAATCCCCATTACTGTGCTCGTCAACTCGGCTGTGTCCAGTCGATCCCTTATCCATTTATTATTTCATCCAACAAGGGATTGAAAAAGCGGGCTTTCTTCACGGAGATCGACCAAGTGACCGACACGTCTACCGTCTTTGCCTTGCTCAAGAAAGATTTTGTCGCGAAAGACATCTCTAAGCAGCCGTCGACCACTCTAATCTTCGACTACTGGTGGCGTCGGCGCCTCGTTGAGCGATGCTTTGTTGACTGTTTATAAAATCTTCACTTTTCTTCCTTTAAAGCCTTCTGAGGCGGTCTCCGAATCGGCCTCTACTCCACCAACTGACCTTTCTTCTTCACAGCATGCAGGTGAAGGATCTTCTAGAAAGAGAAAGGCGGCCGATCCAAACCAAAGGGTATGCACATCAAGGCTATTCTGTCATTTGAAAGATTTTGCAAGATTCCTTCCTCATTTAAGATAAGTCATGGAGCAAGGCCGAAATGAAGTCATTCGTGACTTGGTGCAAGCCCATGAACTCAAATGTGCAGAGAGGTATTCGAGGGCATTAACTATTCATCCCTCGGTCAGATACGAATGGGTCTACAAGCCCTTTGATGACAGGAAATGCCCTCCAGTACCTACCGCACCATTTGCCTTAGCCCGACCGATGGACCCATTCGAGCAAAATAAGAGTCCTACTTTGACTGGAGTGTACTTGCGAAACTTAGACCGATATAAGGGCTTAACTATTCCTATCGGCCCTCCACCACTTAGAGGAGGGATATATCTCTTTTTTCTCCATTCGAAGACTAGAATAAGTTGACTACAGAAGTTTGAGAATCTACGGCATCGGGTTGAGCAGCAGAAACTTATCTTGGAATTTCATGTGTGAAGCAGTTGCCCTTCCAAAAAGATTAAGAGGGAACCTCGGCAATAGGTCCGATTTTTTTATTGGCCAGTTAAAGAGACTATGTAGTCAAAGGTACTGTCCAACTATGGTATGTGACCTCGGTCCAAAAAGGCCTACTTGTCAATCATCTGAATCTGATGAGGCAGCAGAAGCGGGAGCCGACTAAGCAGCGAGCAGTAGTGTGCCAAAGGGTGCAAAGGGTACAACTCCTCTATGTATGTATGGTTCTTTAAAAAAATATCCCTTGTAGCTCTTAATGCCATTAATCTTTCTGTACCCGTAGGAGATTGAAGATGGAATGCTTGAGTCCTATAGTAAGTACTAGGAGCGATAAGACAGTCTCCTCTCTTTGGCTAGAGGAGAAGGAATTCCTGTCTAAAGTATGTCTCTGGGAGAAAGTCCTGGTACTCATTCCTTGAAGTGAGGGAGAAGAGGAGAAGGTGCATAGCCGCTGTTATGTTAGGAAAAAGACGAATCTTTCTCTCCAGAGACGAGATTCCTTTTTGAGAAAGCTAGGTTTAATAGATCAGTTCCCTGTACTGGACGTTGTTGAGATAAAGGGTCCACAAACCTCTATCTATTAAGAAAAGCTTGACTGGCTCTATTAACTGACCTAAAAACAAGGAAAGGAAAGAAAGAGAGATAGATTGAATGCTCTCCTGTAACCTACTACTTCAAGGCCTACTTGTTTTATCCTCCTTTTATTCCCCTACAGCTCTTGATGCCTTATCGCCGGTCCCCGATTTGATTCTGGGAAGTTTACTTCCTTTCTTTTGGTGAGTTCCGTTCCAAAGCCCACTTAGTCTTAGTCGCAGAGCTCATCTCCTTACTTAGCTAAGAAGCTCGAGCCAGTAGAAAGAGTTAAGCTACTAAGGGAAGTGCTGTTGGGGAACCCGGTAGAAGCGACGCTTCCGCCTCTCTAGGCTTCACCCCTATATAGAATGAAAACTGAGTCTTCTCCCCTTCACTATAAGGAATTTTCCGAAGGATTACCCTTTTGTTTGAACAGGGGGCTCCGAGTCCTGTGTTGACAGAGTCAGGGAATCAAATCGAGACCAAAAGAGAAAGATAGATTTTCAGCTCTTTCCTCGGCAAAAGACTTAAAGAAATCGGATTCAACCAATTAGCTCTAAGCCGAGTCCGCATCTGCCGTTGCCCTTCTTTTAGTTCAGTTCTTTCCTGCCAATCCCTTTTTGAAGTAAAAGCGTTCCGCTCTTTTCGGGTGAAAACCTGTTCCCAAAGCCAAGTCCTCTTGGAGCGGCAAGAGCTCCCAAGCCGCTAGCAACAACAAAGGAAGTCTCCTTACCTGGACCTGGACCTGGGGCTGCTAAGTAAGCTGCTGTTGAGTCAGTTAGACCGGGCTTTTCGGCGTAATTAATAGTGTTCTAAAGTCCATAGTTTAACCATTGGGAGGAAGTCTAGTCAGGATAGGACTCGGCTTAGTCCCTAAGCTTTTCTCTTGGCTTTGCCCCTCTCCTTGCTGCGACCCTTATTAAATATGTTAAATATGGCTTAGTCAGGGAAAGATCTTTGACTGCCACTAGCGGCGCACCCCGATCCGTCTTAGTTTAGTAGCCCAGCCCTTTATGTATTTAGGGTTCCAAAGAAAGCTTTAAATAACTCTTCCCCGACTTATTAATTAGGGGCCCTAATTAAATTAAGAAATTACCGAGTCTACTTCGGGTTCTTACTCATCTCCCTAACTAAAAGGCGCAAAGAAAAAGCTTTCCGCAGAGAAAGATATCAAAGAAGCAGAGTGATCAAGTTCCTTTCCTGGCTTTAGCTAGCGCCGATCCTTCCTTTCTTAAGGCCCTTTTTCCCGAAAATAATAGATCCAAAAGTCTCCGCCTCTGGGTGGTAACAACGGGAGCTCGCCCTTGCCCCCTTCATAACTGACTAACTCCGTTCTTCCAGTCCCCGAGTCCCCCAGAAAGTTCTTAGTAAGGGATTATCCCCCGGAAGATCAAGATCAAGAATAGGCTTCAAAGCCCCACCCTGAAAGAAAAGCTTGAAATTAGGATGCCAAAAATCCCGTGTTTAGAAAGTCAACGAGCTCCTCTACTCTCCCGTTCGTAACTGTAAACAAAGTCCCGCGCCCTAACTTATGGGCAAAGGGTGAAAACCTGTGAGCAGAGTCAGAACTCAGGCTATCTTCCTTAAAAGCAGAGTCTCAAAACAGAGAAATTATGTATTCAATCGTAACAGCTGGGGTTTCGAGGGAGTTGGCCTTAGCAGCCATCTATTCTTCAACGGGATCGGCCCTTGTACTAAGACGTCACTCGCCTGTAAGGAGAGTCGAGGCAGCAGTTAGCTCTTCTCCTCCTTTCGGGAGAGAGTTCGAAAAGACAAGCCTCAAAGTATGGTCCCCCAGGGAAGGCGGGGAAGGAATCAGGGCTATGAACTCCCACCCAAACCAAAGGTAAAAAGAAGAAGTCAAATCCCACCCAGCCAAGCAAGCCAATTAATAACTGGAGTTACTGCGTTCCTGTCCCAACTGCAAGGCCCTCTTTCCACCAGAAGTCTTGGTTTTCGCTAAAGGTTCAGACTTTTTGTGATTCCGCTTTTGAAACTAAAGATTTGAACTTCTTCTTGTAGCCCCTGCTTCTGCGAGTAGATTCAGGATACGCTTAGCTCTTTGGCTAAAAAGTAGTTACAGCAATCCCGATTTTCAGAGATTAGGTAGTGGTCTTCCCTTTTTTAATAGATTGGGTGGAGGTAGAAGGCTTACGGGTCGTGAACTTCTTTTCCCGCCCTTACTTAGATAGGGCTTCGGGCTTGGGGAACGAGCTGAGCTCTGCTGATTTGAAGACCGGCCTTACAATTATAGGGCTGTTGCTAAGGAAAGGGCTGGCTCTACCACCGTCCGAGTAAGATTAATAACGAGTAACGAGTTCGCTAAGCTTCCTGGGTTGTCAACTAGAAGGGTGATTCAAAGAGATGGCAGTGCTCACTTCAAGGGTAAGCTTGGATCCGGCTTATGTCTAGCTGAAGGAGGGCGTGGATCAGAGGAGAGGGTGGGATACGAAGTCGGGCATCTAGGTGCAATCCTCCATCTATGTAGTCAACGTAGTCAACAACCTATGATGGTTCAGAGCTGGTTGCTAAACCCTTGAGATGACTTCGTTATCCAAAAGATCTTGTTATTTCATGTCTTGCTCTTTGCCCACGTCGAAAAGGGGCAGGTGAAGGTGCATTTCCAAAGAAGGAATTTGACATCGAAGAAGTGAGTCTTGCCTTCCTTAGCACAAGCGCTAAGCGATAATAATTCCTTGAATGATCTGATTGATTGGATTTCCAGTCCGAACCCCAAGATGGGGAATTCTAGAGTACACCATATTGGGGGGCATTTTTTTCCCATCCAGCTTTACTCAAGAAGAGGAGTGAGTGTACTTCTTCTTCAATTGATCTCCTTCTTATCCGCCGCTTAACCGAGAGCTTTATTCGTGCTACCAGGGTAGGTCAGTTTCTTCCTGAATCCGTAACGTAACGACTGGCCGGAAAGAATGACCTTTCAAGGAAAGTCTTAGCCCGGCCTCCAGTTGGAATGAAAACCAAGCTTTATAAGCACGGTCTCTAAGATCGAGTTTCCCAACCTATCCTATATGACCAGCTTTATACTCTTCTTTCCTGTTTGGCTTTTTTCTTCTAGGTAAATTCCATGCCATGGAGAAGATAAGGTTGTATAGGCAGTCTAACTAGTATTCGTGTATGGTGGGCTCTGGCTCAAGGCGAGAGTAGAATAGGCAAAGGCTGACGAAGGAAGGGAAAGTCAATCCTTCAGGAAAGCCTAATGGAAGGCGTCGGTCTAAGTAATCGGTAGCTATAGAGTCTCGCATTACCCTTTCAACCTTTCTTTTCACATATACTCGTAATAGCGGCACGGCAGGATCTGGACATTCCCGAAATGCCATTGTGGGCTCAGCTGTCTGCGATGATTCTAGACGGATTCTTTTATTCGGAAGTTCTAGATCTTGGACTTTTGGAAAAAGATCTTTTTCAGGCAAGCATAATCAAATCTCGGGAGCTCGTAGTGCTAAGTTCAGCCTGGTTTATTTGTACGTGCTAATTTCTGCTGATAGTGCTCGGACTTGTTGGACCACTCTATCATAAAGAACCTTTAAAAGGTCCATTTGGCCTAAAATATCCAGTACCTCCTTCGGCGTAAACCGATTAATTATATGGAGGAGTTCCGCCCTTTCCGGAGAAGCTTCAGCAACCACAGGTGCTTGCTGTTCTCCTACTACTGGCGGGGCCGCCTGGTCATCTACCATCCCGGGTGGACCCAGCCTCAATTCCAGATCGAGGTTTTCTTCTATTTCAGCCCCGCCCCGCTGACGCTGAAGGGATCCCTATTAGCGTGGGGGAGAGCCTCCGCCGGGGGGAATATAGAAGGCTCATTTGGGGAAGAAATGCATACTCGTTGTACCGAAATAGAGATCTGATTTAAACGACCAGGTACGAGAGGGGAGGCAGGAAGAAATCCGTATTTTCTCAGCCCAAAGGCTAGCGCTCCGGGTAGGAATTCAAGAAGAGAGAGATTTGAAACCCCACTCATAGCTACAGTTCTCAAACTAGAATAACGAATTTCCTTCGTTCTTTCTTACGGGGTGTCTTCTAATAAGATACATACAAGGGCATCTCCGGCCGAACGGCTAGGCAAGAGTTCCACTTCGCCCCCTATGCTGGTCTTATCCTATTTACCCCTTGCTTTAACAAGACAAGCGTAGCACCAACTGATCTGCCCCGTGCATTCGTCCTCTTATCGAAAGGTACACGGAACACTTACCAGATTGGCATCTTTCCCGGGAGAACTAAAGCAACCTCTATCTATTAACGACCACTTGGGAATCGCTAGCTCGCATACGCTGGTTCGCTCGTACGCCCTACTCGATCTAGAGCTAGGGAAGAGGAGGCAATAACTTGCTTGGCATGTGACTTCTACGGCAATCCCATGTCTTCAGGCAAGGTAGCGTTAGCTATCCCAGGTTGTGAACTGGCTCCGATCAGTGCTATTCTCCGATCCATAGTGAAATTCTATTCCCATATTGCAGTAGTCCAAAGGCCAGGGAATCCTAAGTGATATAGGTTGCCTATCTCACAACGAAAGAAGCTACGCACCTCTACGAGCAAGTAAACTACCTATCTGGGAATTCCCTCTTAACAAGCAAGCCAACCCAACCAACCTGACGAGAGGTTCCCTGGTTGCTCTCCGATCATAGTTCTATTCAATGGCTGATTTATTACTTCGTAACCTGAGTGTAGGAGCTAAAGTTAGTGAGTGACCCTTGGGAGGGGGCACGAACGATCGGGCTTGAGGCATCGCCGATTGAGAGGGCAGCCTCGCCGGCGGGGCAGCTAGCAGCTAAAAGAGTTGGAGCTAGAGTTTCCAGGGCAAGGAAAAGGACAGAGAGAAGGCAAGCTCTAAGCGTTTGATTCCCACTCTCTAGAGGTTCGAGTTGAGTTTACGCTTTTGAGTTCCATCTAGTTCAAGACGCCTCCCGGTCCGGCCTGCCGCGAGAATTCACTAGAAGTTGTCCAGGGGAACGAAATCAAATAGTCCAATAGTTTGGCTGTTGTGCATACGAAACTTGCCTACCGTCCCAACACAAGGCCGTCAGTCATCGGGATAACACTTTGATTCAAAGAAACAAGGCAAGGAAGTACGAAAAAGAAGGGATTGTTAAGTACAGAAGCCAAAGAAACCTCTTCCTTTCAAGGAGACAGATGCCTTCTCATCCCTATACCCAATATTTTACCTGAGAACAAGGGCTATGTCTACCATGTCGGCCTTACGAGTGATAGAAAGACCTTAGAGGGCTAATTTCCACTATAATGGTCAATCAATTGACTTCCGACTGCACTCTACACTCTAGCTTTCTTTCTTTTCCATTCAAACTCTGATTCAGCAAGTCTTTATTGTTAGTCCATTTAGGTATTCTATCTTTATTCTCTATTCTTACTTTTTAAGGTAGGATCTTCCACTGCTACATGAACCCTCCGCTCCTTTTCCTTTTTATTCTAAGTAAGCCCTTCCACTTCCTTAACTAGTAAGCAAGTAAACTACCAGCTGCTCTAAGTGAGTAAATCGCGCTATCAGTTGGAGTATTTGTTAAACCCATAGAATCTAATTGGCATGATAAGCCCATTTTTAGGTCATCCTTTCTAAACCTTTTCATCCAGCCAGTGCTAAGATAATCCCATCTCCTTCCTTTAGTATATCTTTATTGCACGGAATCTATCCGCAAAGGAGCGAGTCGGCCAAGTGCGGAACTTCTTAAAAGTAAACGAGTCTTTCTGACCGAGGACATAAGCTACTTAGAATGAACCAAGATCGGCGATTTCGAACACTACAAGAGATATATTGAAAAGCAAGGAGAAAGAAATTTAGTAAGATCAATGGGATTTATGACGAGATTTTCGATTGTTAAGTGAACGCTACGCACAACCCTATCTAGCATCAATCCCATATGTTCTAAGTTTCGTACAAGCGCACTCTCCCTTATTTCGGGACTCGAGCGAGCTGGCTAAGCCGCAGATGCACTCTTCTATCAAAGAGGGTCTGGGACTGATGACTTTCCTGGATTGGATTCCTTGTTGGAATGGAAGTAGGAGTTAAGCGCTTAAAAAAAAATGCTCCGGGCGAGGACTAGCTTGAGAAGAAGCTGTTGGTGCTATAGTCAGTCCGTGGTCAGCAGTGGATTAGGTAGAATCTCTTGCTCCTGTTCAACTGCTAAGAAGAATCGATTTTCTTTTCTCTAGATCGAATGCGACCTAGAAAGATTCAACTTTGACTCGGTAAAACTTTAAAATTAACTAAAGGCAATAGGAATGCCCCTGTGAATGTCGCTGCTGCTGTCTGTCCTTAGAACTAAGAACAAGTATTTTGGTCATTCGAAGGGCAAAGCCTTACTTTTAGGTTGAAGAGTTGAAAGAGCTCAAAGTAGGTCTCGGCTCGGGCCTAGAATATCCTAGTTGTGGTTTTATTTCGGCTTACCGAGAATTCCTTCTCTCTCTATACTATAATAGTAGTAAAGGATTAGGCTGGCTTTGTCCTAGCTCCACGGTTATTGCCGTCATTCGGACGCGCCCGAAGTCCTGGACTCCTGATCGTAGAGCAACCTCGATCCCGAGCCGAAAGGAAAGCCTTTGGGATTGGTCGTGAGTAGCACCATGGAGGCGACTGAGGTCTTGTTCCTTACTTAGTAGCATGGATCGTAATCCATCAAATGTAGGAGGATTCTCACGTGTAGTAATCGACGTGATGAACGATTCATAGTCGTGACCGAGTCCACCCAAGGAATAGAGGACAAGATCGGGGTCAGACACGGGTTGATTAATGGCCGAAAGAGAATCAGCCAGGTACTTTCTCGTTTGAAGATGGACATTGACCCTTTCTTGAAAGAAATGTTTGGTGAGCAGCTCCTTTATTAGTAAGGTTGCTACGCAAAACCTACTTAGGAGTCTCTTCAATACTAAGATGCCCGAAGGTTCTTCCCTTCAAGAACATGTTCTTAATATGGTCTCTCTATAAGTTAGAAGCCATGGCTAGTGACCTAGATGCAGACATCCAGATTGAGGCGATCTTGAATTCTCTCCCGGATAGTGTGGTAAACTTTTTTACAATGAAAAAACAGCAGTGGACCCTTAGTGAGCTGATGTTTCAGCTCCAGGCAGCTGAGGAGAGGATGAAGATTGGGAAGGGAGTTCAGTATGTCCAGGTGGTAGAGCGTTCGGGCAAGCCGAAAGGCAAGTCCAAGAAAAAGAAAACCAAGAAAGCCAAACCTGGTCCTAGTGCACCTAGAGGAGTCCAGAAGCCCAAACCCAAACCCCAAGACAAGCGTTCTTATGGCTGCTTCTTTTGCGGCAAACCCGGCCACTTCAAGAGAGAGGGACTGCAGGCTCTTCAAAGCCTCTCTCCAAATGAAGAAAGATGAGGTCTTCTCTCTTCATCATTGAATCTAACCTAATTTCTGGCCCTGAGAACTCCTGGTGTATTTACTATGGGGCTTCGGTCCATGTCTCTAATTCTTTGCAGGGGTTCAAGGGATTCAGGAAGCTAAGTGAGGGAGACGTAAGCCTTTACATGGGAAGCTCGCGCGAGGGTCGTAGGAGTAGGAGTAGGACTTTGTGTTATTTCTTAAGAGTCTGGTCATTCCATCGAGTTGCATGATACTCTTTTTCGGAGGAGATGTAGGACTTATTCAAAATGTCAGTTTTGGTTATACTTTTTTATTTGTTGTTAATTCACCCTAGCTCGTTCTTCGATTTTGAGATCTGTAGACTTTATTTCGTGCTACAACTAAAACAAAACTAGCAGCCTGCGGAAGGAAAAAGGCTAGCGCGCAAGAACTAGCACTTTGAAGCCAGCAAAGGGAGCCAGAGTTTGCTTGAGCGCCTAGCGCTGCTTAAAAAGAAAAAAAAAATAGATATAGTATGAGCGGGAAGAAGGCTTTATGTAAATGCTTGAAGCAGGGCCAGGAGGATCGAGCAGAAAGTGGATGGAAGAAAGAATCTTCCTTTCAAAAAAGGGATAGAAGTGAAAGGGATGGATCCCTAGCGGAAACCGACGAAAGGTCTTCAGATAGAGGGTTTCCATAAAATCTTAGTAGTATAGGCGCTGCTCCGGATTTCAAAGGTCAAAAGAGGTATTAAATTCCTACCCCGTATGTGAAAGATGGAATTCACACAGTGATTTCAATTAGAAAAAAAAGACAGTGCAATGCCTTTTCGGAAAATGTCAATGAAGGAGACCTAATGTGATTTGATTAGATCCAGAGCTCCTTTCCTATGGGCGGAAAAGAGACAGCCCTAAATCCATATCCGTGCTGGACAAGGCTTTCATTCTCTTGCATTTTGACTCAGAAAGAGATATGGTGAAGGTGTGGTCAGTGCGCCGGCCGGCTAAGAAGAAAAGAAAGCAGGCCTATGGCTTAGTTCCAATGAAAATGAATTCTATATCAGAAGACAAAAGAAAGATAAAAAGAATAGAAGGAGGGGATTGGAATCTTCGGGGAAAGGGTCTTTGTGCTTCCGGGGGTGGCTATTCTCGCAGCCCGCCCACTTAAAGTGACTAGAATAAAGAAAGCCGTAGCGAGATGAAGACAAGAGAGATATGCTAAATATATGCCGCAGATTGGAAGAATGCGGGCTCCAACACATAAGAAAGGGGCCCGTCCCATAAAAAGTAAACTGTTAACCAGCACCCCTTTCTCCCTTCTCTAAGTTTAAGGTAAGCTCCAAGACCGGTGAACACACTAATCCTCCACTTCTTCCTTTTAGGGGAATTCACCAGCGTGGTAAAAGCCAGCTGGACTTCGAGATAGAGTCTCTGACCCGCATGCAGGGTTCCAAACCTGCTCCCTAAACTCTAAAAGCGGTCCCAGCTTGAAAAAGAAGGTAACCTTATTTGGTTTGGCCCTGAGAGTGTCAAAATAGATTCCAATCTGCAGATAATAGAATAGGGGACCCTTTCTTCCTCGAGTCAATAGGAAAGAGAGCCGAGTCAAGTCAATATATGTAATGTCAGCCGAATCCGCATAGGTAGATCGAAGGCAGAAGAATGAAAGCCTTTCTATGGCATGCGCTCTTGGGGCACGTAGAATACAAGAAGTTGCGAATCTTGATGAATCGCAGCATGGTGAGAAGTCTTCCACAATTAGAGTTTCGAGAAAAGACAATCTGTCCAGGATGCACTATCTATAAGTGGAGACCACAGATCCATATCCAGCAGATAGGAGGGTTGACAGTATCACAAAACAGAACATAATGAGGAACAGAGCTGACAGGTATATCACCAAAACGATAAGAACTTGATGCCCATTGCGCAAGGCGATGAGCTTGAGAGTTAGCTGACTCGACCAATACCTTCAAATGCATTTCATAACCTTTCTGAACGAACGTCCGTCTTCGCGAAAAGGAGTTAGCAAATCTTTAAGCCTGAGAGCTAGTATCAAGCAAAGAAGGGCAAGCCATCCATTGTTCGTTTCCTCTCGCTTTGCTCGAGTGAACTGTCGTTTTTTGGAATTACACCCTACAAGGAGCTGGCCCAAGCCTTCCTTTCGTGCTCGCTTTCGTTTGCTACTGACCCCGAGGTACTATACGGTGGATGACCAGGGTCCCCTCTGGAGAGTTGGGCGGAGGGTGGGGAAGGTAGATGTGATAGAATGAGAGATCACTATTTTTATTATTAGTGGTCAGTTGCGATATGCGATAGTAGTTCCCTTGGAAATGAATTCACTTCTTTCATTCCCCATGGAAAGGCCTTCCTTCTATTCCTTACGTCAAGACTATTCCTTCTAGCGAGTTGCTTATTCTCTGGGTGCACAGAGGTTGGAGCTTTCTTCTTCTTTAGAAAGAGTCCTAAATGCATGAAAAGTGGACAAGGAATTAATGGCAGTTGCTAGAGCGGTAAAGACAAGGGACGTGGGATAATGGTAGGAATAGCTCCTAGGAAATAAGCAGTCGGGGCACCCGTTGAAGATAGATTTGCCCGTGCTACGGCCGGGAATGGGGAGAAGGCATAATAGAATGTCCTTCCTTCTTTTTATATATATGTTACGGAGCCCTTTCCCAGAGAATCTTTAAGGATAAGGATTAGCCCGGAAAATCTCACGTTTAGGGAATCAGATGATCCACCAATAGACGTACCTGAAGACGCAGTCTAACGCTCTAGAAAGACCTTACGGCTTGTTCCTGAGTTCCAGATCAGATTGAGAGTTCAGACCATGAGAAATCCACTCCTTTTTACCCACAAGGGAATGGCCAAGCTGAGTCCAACAGGATCCGCTCGGGAAGAGGAAGGAATTCTAGTAAAGAGGTTATTAGGATCCTAGCCTAGCTAAACGCAACGGAAAGGAAAAGAGCTCAACGAAAAGCAAAGATCTCCCGGGCAAGTGCTCTATCAAAGACGGATTCCCTGGAAGAACAGCAGGATTCGGGGTCAGCTCTCTCATCATAAAGAAGTGAAAATGAAGACTCGGACTCGGCTACCGGCTGCGGGATAGCACCGGAGCTACTGCCATCCTCTTTCCTTCTCTATTCTTTTCTTTCTTTCGCGCATTTCCTCTTTTTCAGGTGGTTAGAAAAGGAAAGCTGGCTCGACCTTTTTGAGTAGTTAAAGGGAAAAGGGAAATTTAGAATTCAATTTCAAGAAAAGAGCGATTGTGAGCTCTCATCCTTTTAGCCAATTTAAGCTGATCCCAAAGAAAAAGAATAGGCTTTGCTTTCGAGCGGAAAGACCCGACTCTCAACTTGTAGATGCGACCGCCTGGTCCTCTCACCGGTTTACGAGCTTGACCTTTTTACGCCTTTCTCCTTGTTGCCCGCTGGATTCACTCACTTTTTTGAGAATTTTCTCTCTCCCGCGTAACGTAAATAGTCAGCCCTGGTGGCTCTTCTAAGAGGAACGAAGTAGCTCGACCAAAGGGAGAGGGACAGAGAGCTCATTTACTTGAAAAAAGACATTTGAAATATAACAGATTTCAAACGAACTGGATTGCTTCGCCCTTGCTGGCTTTCATCAAGACTCAGGCTTTCTCACTAGACTCCGATAGCAAATCAACAACCCCTAGATTCTTGAAGTGGAGCTAAGCCGGCGTCAATATATACCACATGATATGCGCGTGTCAGCAATAGCGATCGATCTCTCATGAAGGGCCTTCTTCGTCTCCGAAGAAACATTCCTAACCCTCTCTAACCCAGAAGTGGAGAGGGAAGGCCAGACCCCCTTTTCTTTTCCATCAATGTTTCCCCTAGCAACCCATTGGAAATGGATATGAATCAACCCTACCTACCTTTGCCTCGAATGCCTAAAAATCATCGCGGATTGCACCGGTCCGCTTAAGTCCCATTAAAGCATGGCGAGCCGTCCATGACACGTCACCGGGCAAGAACTTAGCCTTAGGTGAAACGAACGAGGAATTCATCAATGTAACAACTATTTGGGTTTTCTACAGGCGAGCGGTAAGCGTGGATACTTAAATAAGTTGAAAAGCCGATTTCGAAGATCTAGTACGCCCGCTTTGAAAGAGAAGACGGTTGCTCGATATAATACCATTTAGAAGGTGACTGCGAAGGGTGAGACGAGCGGAGTCATACAGAGCGAGCCAAGTTCTAGGGAGTGGCCCTGTGTGATAGGTCATTGAACTAGCCTTTGACTTTCACTCAGCCTCGGATCTTGGAAATAAGCCTTAGCACCCTGCCTTAGTAGCGCTCAGCTTCGGGTCCATGGAATGGTTCGGTCTACTATTGCGGAGCCTCCTATAGGCATACAAAGAAAGAGGCGCTTCAATCGGCCTTGTGGAACCTCGTCTACCCTGTCCGTATCTTAATTGCCTCCTCATCGGCGCATCTGTCAGAGCATAGCTTTTGAACTCAAGTTGGGCACCGGTCTTTGTAATGGGAAAGGAAGCCCAGTAGTCACATTGGCACTGCGCTTGCATCGGGATCGGTTACAGCAGAGGAGAGGGTTCAGGAGGGTTCCCCCTGTGTGATTGTAACCTTGACTTAGTTCCGTTCGCTACCGGCCCTATTTAATGTTCTATTAGAATGGAGTTCCGGGGTGCAGTGTTTCAAAAGAGAATTTCTTTTCATTGACCGATAGGAACCAGAGAAAAGAACTGAATGGGCTCACCGGCTTGCTTCCTTCTGCTTGAAGGCAGAACTAATCCATATCAGAGTCAGCAATCACAGAACTTGAGTACCGTCCTACCGTTTCTAAGAGGACCCTTCTACCTTGACTAGAAAACCGCAACTTCTGATTTGGTGCTGTCGATGAACTGGGCGTAGAAGCCCTGCCTTTCACACCGAACCTTGAAAGCGGCCTTAAACAAATCAATAGAAGCATAGCATCAGCAACCACAGAACTCAGAAAGAGGACCGTGCAAGCTAGAATCACGCTAAGGAAGAAGGATGCGGGACCGTGAAAGCTCCTGCTAAAAGAAGGGATGCTTTTTGGTAGTACTCGATTGAGCCTATTTATAGCCTTCGGCTGAGAGGGATTGAGGCGTATTGAACCGAGGTTATGAAATGATTCAAGAGAGCCCATTGATTCAATATCAGAGAAGACAGCCAAAGAGAATCAAGAAAGAAATCCAAATCCTAACATCGGATGAAGGCACTCCACCGGCATGATTTAAGGAAGAACGCATTGGGACGGATACGGAGACAGGTGACCTAGATCCCCCATTTCCTTGACCGATGGCCTACTTCAGGCGAGAACAACCCCTGCTAAAAAACGGGGTCAGCTATGATAGAAATTCCGTTTCACCGCTTGACTCTGCTTTACTAGTTCGAAAGAATCAATCCAGGGAAATGCGATCAAAACGTATTCTTTCATCCTCAAGCAATTACCTCAGACTCTATCCTCAACTATTTCATTGTACCTCTGTCTTTCCCAGTATAAACACTGAGCTTGACTCACTCCGGAAGTAGAAAGATGGATTCCGCTTGAAACCGTTGCTGAAAGTGAAGGTAGCCTTGCTGTGAACTAATCAATCCCTTTACCTGTTTTGTTTTTGAATAATGGTTCGAAACCTACCGATTAGAGTGCCCACCAAAAGATGGAATTCCGGACTGAACTAAAGGGGTTTCAACCCGGATTTGGAGACTAAACAACACTGCAACCTTTCGAACTTCCCCCAATTTCATCTTGACTAGAGCATCTCATTGACCTCGAGAATACCTATGAAGACTGAGAAAAGGCCGACTTGATTCTAAATAAAGAATAGATCGCCGCAGGACGAAGTCATTAGAATAGAACAAGAAAGTACCTCCAAAAACTTGCCCGCGTGGACAGAAAGTCTTCCTCTGAGCTTATAATTAAAATTCAGCACTCCCAACTGGACTAATAAATGAAACTAGAACTCTTAAATCAAATGAAAGGTCGTGATCAAATACCATTTCACCTAGCCGAAATTGATCAATGGACAGAGCTCCACAAAAAGAAGAAATATATTAAAGTAAAGTACAGTTGCCCGAACTCTACTCTTTTTTCGCATTTCCCGTTAACCTCCTCTTCCTCGAGAGCTTTTCAGCAGAGGGAATGTTCACATCCGCTGCTGGCGAGTGAGTACCTATCCATCTTAGCAGGTTCACGGACCTACATTGGACAAGTAGTAAACTTCTTCCCTTAAGAAAGAGCGGAGGCTCACTGAACGAAAGAACAAGCCTGAACTTATATTATAGTGGTGCCTTGTCCGCAGGAAAACTAAAAAAAGTTCAATGGTTTTGAGTGCTCGCTTCTTTGGCCTGAGACAAATGAATCTCACTTCACGGAGACTGCTAACGTGGGCAACTTACTCTCCCTGTTTATCCTAAAGCTGCCGAAGCCCTATTCCTATCTTTTAAAGTAGACTCGATCTGGAGCCCTACGCCTTCTAAGTGGAGCTCTCCTTATCTCATTTATTACCATTCCTTTGGATGATGGATTAATATCCCGGGCAACCAAGCTTCCCGGTTGTTTCGTTGCTTTCCTATCATATCAAAGGAATTACGGAAGTTAGCTACGTTACTAACAGCTAATGAGAAGAAATAAGTAAACTTACCTTACTCAACTAGACTAGACGACATACTAGTTAAAACTAGTATAGAAAATGACTTAAACAGATTAAGAGGACGGAGACCACACTAGAAAGCGCACACTTACAGGCGGGATCTGAACATTGAAAGTTAAAAAAAAAGTTCCTTTAGAACGTTGCCGGATACGATCAATTGAGTGTTGAGGTGAGGAACCTTGCTATTCCAAAGGGAGGTTCTCCTACCGCCTATTCAGGGCATTCCTTCTGCCATCTTTTCTTAAGCCTCCGGGTGTGTTAAAGTAATCTCATTAAGGGACTAAGGCCTGTAAAATAAGTCTCGATTATAAGACCTAATCCGGCTTTCCGTGCCTTGCTAAAGGCCTATCTCTCATCTTGAAGGCTGGTTGAATGGATCATAGAAGGTGCAAAATGTGCTTCCATTCCTTTTTTTTTTACCTATTTCTGTGCTTTTAGCGGGCTTCTGTCATTCTCATTGTAATATTAAGTGTTGTAAGATGTTGTAATAATAAATGATGTTGTTGTAAGATCCTCCTTCTCCTCCCTCTGCTTGGGAATCAGTGTCGGGTACATGGAAGGGTCAGATTGAGAAAGAGGAATCCGCGTCGAAAGGCAGGCAAGCAGCTAACTAGCTACCTCGAAATCCGTTCATTCATTCCGGAGGTCCGGAACCAAAACTCTCAATCTTCCCAGCATCGGGGTTTCATCCATTCCTTCCTCTGGATTCGAAAGAAGGAATTTATTCGGGCCGGTAGGTCATCGAAAGCGAGGGAATCTATATCTTTTATGCACCCTAGCCTCCAATCCATTATCTTAATCCGGGAACAAAGCCATCTCTCGTTGTTCGGCTTTGGAACCTTGAGATTGAACGGATAAAAAAACCATACTACAGCCCCAGAGCAGAAGGTTTTGGAACCGAAGATGGCTCTACGCATGCAATCGATAGAGATTGAATAGTAGAGAGAGCTTGCCCTTAGCCCATCATCAGTAAGAGAAGGTCGTGTGGGGGGCCGCCGCTCCTAGCCGGTCAGAGGTTCATTCTTTATGAAATACACCTTTTCATAGCTGTCCGATCCGCTTCATCAATAGAAAAAAAAGTGGCATGCGCCAGAGAGATCTCGAAGACTTTTTCAAACAACCAACTCCCTCCCCCGACGGGGATAAGCGAATGGCTAGATGTTGATTCGGATGTGCGTAAGGCGATGTTCCAAGATTTTATGATAGATAGAAGGCCCTCGCTCTAAAGGGGCAGCTTGATGGCAGCTATCCTGCTCTGTTTGAGAGAATTGGAATGGAATTGGTGTGGTTCGCTAGCTCTTTCTTTTGAGGAATAGTCAAGATGGGCTTAGGAAGGCATTACCACTGGAGGGGCTTATCTTACAACTGGCTGACAAAATGGAGAAGGACTGCACTGGAACTTAGAGGGATTATGCTGGCCTGGTAAGAGATTACAAAAAGGGCTTTACCAATGTAACTGGCTTATAGGGCTGTCTCCCGTTAGCTCGTTAGAGCCTTAAGAAGGAAATACACTAGTAAATAGTCCTAGACTGGGACTAAAAGCGAGATAGCCTTCATAGCCTTCCCCAGGGCTTGTACTGGTATAATTGTACAGGAAATAGGATATGTATGTACGAAAAGGGGAGAGAGAGTGTAATAATAGCATAGATATTGAATGACTTTTCCAGGTATTCCTTTTCTTTTAAGGGTTAAACAAGCTACAAAACAGATGTGACTCCTACCTAAGGGGAATAGAACAAAAGAGAGTCAAGGTACTAAAAGATAAATGAGTCTTTACTTATCCGAAAATGCGCTATATCAATCTATTTTATATACCCCCATGGGAGCTTCCCTGAAACTCTTGCCTACCATAGTGGCTTAGACGACGCCACACTTTCTTAATAAGCTTTCTAGCTGCCAGCCATATTTTGAACCCTGAAGTTACCTAACTCTCCCAAGGCCAAGAAGCAAAAAGAGCTACTCATTCAAATGTGAAGGGATCGATGTATAACTCAACCTCGAGCCTCGTGCGTATGCGTATAAAATAAGGAAAGGAAACTCAGCAACTACTTTAAAGAATTAGCTGCGCAGGTGCCTATGAATAGTGTTTGAGTAAGGAAGTTAGACGGGACTCCTTGGTATGAAAGCTGGTAGTGAATTTCACTCTGTACCGAGACGCCAAGTTGATCTATATGTGTACCAACCCTCCATCTGAAAATGGAAATTCGAGACTGCCCCACTCTCTTGATTGCTGTCTGATCGAGAATAGGAAAAAAAATGCCTTCGGCGGGAAACAAGGGCTTTCTCTTTTCTTTCCCTCCTTCTCTCACCCGGAGAACATAGGCTATTCTTTTAATAGAACCTATCAATGCGCTATTCTTCGGACAAGAACTCGGTTCAACAGCCAATGCCTTCTTCCTCTTCCCCCATGGGAAGAGAGCTTCAAACAGCAGGATAGGGTGTCTGGTGCAAGTGGACAATTCAATCAATCTGACATTCAATCTTCTTAACCTAAAAAGCCAACTCGAGGGTTGAAAGTAGTGACGATTGCCTATCAATGGAATTCCCTTCTTCGGGTGGCAAGCCAGGAGCATACTTTTCCTAAATAAAATAGAGAAGGAGTAGATCCATCTCCTGGTGAATCTGAAGCCTGTTGTCGCTTTGAAGACGTGCGTTCTTCTTAAACTAAACTTACGAAAATCTTGTACATTTTCTGTATTTTTATCCCTTAGTGATGTTAACTTAACTGTCCGGGTTAAGGACTGATGCTTAGCGAATCCCCTTTCACAAGCAAGGAATTCTTTTCATTTCAGTCAGTCACCTGGTGCTATTTTAAAAGGATAGAGTAAGAAAGCAGAATAAGCACAGTTAGAGTTAGCAAGATCCCCTGCTATTTCACGTTGAAGGAAGAACGGATGTGATTGCTCGAGTTGAAGAAGTGGAAGGAGAAGGAGTCCTCGACCCGCAACAGAGAGAGGAGGATTTATTCAATCACATAGTTTGGGCTCCTAGAATATGGCGCTATTGGGGCTTTTGTGATAACTTGAATATGACTATGTTAAGGTTTCAGATAACCCGGCAAAGGCCTCCCATTAGTGATTTCATACCAGTTGAAGGACCCACGAGTCTTATCCGGGATCATTTAGGAGCTCCACCTTTCGAGGTCCCTAAGGAGTACGGTACATAGGAGGTTGTCTTTATCAACGTGGTGTATAGCACGAAAGAAAAACCATTCACAAGGTTTCGCTATAATAAAGTGTCAATGGTGTGGCACGCGTACTTGATCGAGTCTTTGCCCGGGGCCAAACAGTATGACGATTAGTTTACAATCCGAAATGCTTAGTCTAAGACGAATCCAATGAGCTAATGAGAAAGCCGTCTGGAGTTACTTGTACTTTTCGTATCGTAGAGATATAGGGAAAGAAGCTTAGTAAGCTAGTAGCACGAAAGTGGCTTATTCAACCGACCGGTGTACTGGTTTGACTCTTTAGGAGGCTGGGTTTACCGATCCATAAGATGGGCGTTATAAGGATGCGTCTGAGTCCTAATATGAAAAAAAAGTCTTTAAGTCATGGGCTTATTGCCTCGTTCTAATAATAACTTAGGTAGCCGTTAAGGTAGCATCTCGAAAAGACTTTTTGGTTTCTGAGTCTTCGAGAAAGAATATCGTATTGAACGCCCTTCTCCAACAGCCTATTCTAAAAGACAGTAATACGACCAGGTGGCCTTCACCCATACTCCCTAAATAGGGGCTATACCTATACGAAGCTAAATAGAAGCATAGCACCTATATATACGAGCCTATATGGAAGACTAAATATTCAAAGATTTAAAACCCTCATTACATAAGACATTTCAAACTACTGGGTTGATCTCGCTCCTGAGACACGTACACCCGGAAGTAACTTTAACAACCAAGGGAACAAAGAGAAAAAATGATTCCTTTCCTGCGATTGAGGAGTTTCCACAGTCCCAAGCATCAAAGAAGAAGGAAATAGCCCCTTAGCCATCTGAATAAGGGCTAGTAGGCGAATGGGACTAGACCACAAAGACTGGTTCCTCGCTATACGACTTCAAAGGGTTGGCCGGGCATAGGAAAAGAAAGAGGGCTAGACCCCCTCCTGGACAGATAGGAATAGGCGGATTTCAGAATAGGGATGTATCCTCACCCCAATCACTAGGCACTCGATAGAACCGGATGAAAAAAAGACGAAGGCGACGGGCTGCGGGAGAAGGATTCCAAGAATTGCTTAGGGAAAGCAGGTCGTCCAACAACTAACGGAAAAGCCCCCACTAACACGCTACCGATACTACAAAGAGAGACACCGATGGTCACTGAAAGAAGAAAGACAAAGTCACCCCTTTCTTTTCTTTCATTTGGTGGTATCTTATATTATAAGAGAAAGGTTGCTTTTCTTTAACCACGGGCTTGAGTCCAAGTGTTGCATTATCTCTGCTTGTTTTTGCTTAAGCGGTAGCTCTCTCCTCTCTGTCACTTCTACTTTCAGTTCTGCTGTAGCATTAGAACATCCTGTAAGAGCAGGAGCTCTGAAATAACCTATTGCTTATCGACTACATCTGAGCTTTCATCGCCAGCAGTTGATAGGTACTAAGAATCCCTTCTCGTAAAGAAAGGAGAGTGCCTGAAATTCTCGTACTAAGAGGAGACACCTGTTGGCATTGGACTTGGTTAATCCCGCCTTTTGAGTCGAACTTCTAAGATTCTAGCTTGTCTCTATTCGACTTGGATCATAACCTCCTTTCTTAACGTAATTAACTGCGCCTAGCTGCTCTGGCACCCGCTGTGAGCTCTGAACCATTCATACCAGATTCGGGTAACAACATCGGTTCCCTGATACACAATAGGTGTAGGCCTACCAGATTCTCTTACTTACCGCCATTCGTAAGCGCGACTCCCTTAGCCTTTAGTTCAAAGCATGAAAGCGGCTCTAGCCTATTAACTTTGAAAAGAGAATACGCGAGGGTCCTTCCTAATTCATTCTAGCTCTCGGCTTTACTCGTCTTCAGGCAAGTCTAATGTGGCATTCCCTCTTCGGAAAGGAGGGAGTTCCATCCTGCTCTTAGTCTTCTTCCGACGTGGCTGGTGAACTTGGAGATGGCGCCTACTTATTTCGATGCTCATAGGGTTTGAACCTACAACACTCAGCACATGGAATTTGTGTCCACCTAGTTCTGATCTTAGCTTCAGGGTCCTGGTTAGCTTGTTCATATGGCTTGGGAGTTTAAGTGATGGATGAATTTACTTACTGGCTTGAGAGCCCTTCCTACTCAACTAACTATATATAGACTTTCTTTTCCTGTGCTATAGCAATAGACTCTTTATTCGCCTAGGCGTGTTACCACTTTATTGACCCCTTTTAGATCCCTTACACCCATTGTTTAGCCTTTGTGTAAGCCTCTGAGAAATCCAGTGATCAAGCATTTTGACCCCAGTGAGTGAGCGAGGGACTGACCTGACGGAAGAGGTTTTCTTTCCTTTGCTTCCGGGAGTTATGTTCCAGCCCTTATAGCTGGGAGTGCCTTGAAAGCCAGTCTAGTCCCCTTTTTTTACAGCAGTACCTTGGGCTAGTATAGATTTTATTTCAAGCAAGCGGTGGGATAGAGCAGGGTAATAAGCAGTGTAACCATATCCTCTTTTGAAGGCAAAGCAAGTAACTAACTTAGATTTATAGAGGGAGAATAAAGAACTTCGATGAAATATAGACCAAAAGGCAAAAACATACGTATTTCAAGCAGGAGGACCCAGCAAGGATTATTGATCCAATGGGCAAGCATCCCCCTTTATTATCTGTACCAGCTATTTCCGGTATAACAGTTCCGGCAAGCAAGCCCTCTTTCAGGCATTTTGATAGCAGGTTCAAGATCCATCCTGTGAGCAAGTTGAAGGCAGTTCTTTTCGGCTTAAATTCAAGAAGAGGAATGCAATCTCTGCGTCTGTGGAAGGGAGTGGTGCTAAGTGCTTCGATTGCAGTCAGTTACAGTTCCCAGCTATCCAATCTCCGGTAACACAAGAATAAAAAAAAACAAAAAAACAACAATCCCTCTCCCGCTATCTTCAGTCGACTGGCTGAGAAAGAGAAAGGAAGCCAATCCACATGCTCCATCCATCTCTATTAGTTCCAGAAATAGACAAAGAAGTTCAGCTGGGTCCTACTCCCTATTTACCAGCAGAAGACGAGAATTCCACTTCCTTTCTTATGTTAATTTGAAGTGCTTCTGCTTCCGAAAGAGTGAAACATTAGTGGTTGGATCAAGGGACAGAGTCAAAGACTACAGACAAGCGGCCCCTCCATAGGAATCCTATGATGCAAAGCAAAGATCACCCACTTCATTTCATATTACCAGAAAGGAGACTACGAATCAAAAGTCAAAGGCAATACAATAGTTTTCCTCGAAACCAGACTTTGCAGAGTCATCAGAATGGTCCAAAAGGCTAAAGTCAGAGGTATAAGAGCAATCTGATTCTGATTTTATTTATTCTATTTCTCCTCCGCAAGGCAAGGAAGCGAGAGGAAGTAGGACTAGCGGACACATATTTACGTAGAGTAGAGACTATAGCCCAAGCCCAATTCTCCAGCAAACAGAAAGATCGAGAATCTACTCCTTTCCCCTACGAGATCTTGTTGAACAAATGGAATAATGGTAAGGTGATGCACGATGCACAGCCGCCACCTGCTTGAATTGAAAGGCAGAGCAAAAATCGAATGAATCAAATAAGCAGGCCGTTAGCGCATAAAATAATTTTCAATTCAAGATGGTTATTCCCAACTCTAAAAAAAAGAATTTAATGCATTATCAACGGTAAGTCCCTGTTATGTTATGGGAGGAGGAGCCAAGCCAGCCCCTCTGTTAAGCCAAGAGGCAGAGGAAAGACGGTGATCCACATAGGTATAAGAGGACTTGACAGTTAAGCAGTACTGGTCGATATAGTCAATCCTTATGCGGCACATTTAGACTAGTCAATCTAATGGAGAATCTGCCTTACTCGTTGCTTATCCACTATGTAGAACCTATCTCTAATCACAGTTTTTTATATCCCCGAAACCCGGATCCCTCATACCGATACTTCACATACTCGGACTTCACCAGACGGGATTCCAATCTCTTTCTATTCCCACTTCGTAGTCTAATCACTCTCTCTGGAATAGAAGGTCAGGTCAACCCAACTCAAATATGAAATATTTTCTTGTCCTTATAGAGAAGAGAGTTTATGTCATCGAGAGCCTATGCTGAGGATTGGATTGTTTACTTTGGTACTGTTCTTCATTAATTTCCTTTGAGCCAGTGGTTTACTATCCGGACTTGCTCGCCTAACGAAATAAAATCATCAATACTTTGGCAAGTTGACCCATACTTGGCTATTCCAGTTTCTCCTACGTTGACCCATACTATTGCAGTTTCTCCTACAGCTGCTGGCGAGCTACTCTTGAGACGGAGCTGACTTCCTAACCGGCTAGCAACGGGCACTGGCGACCGATAAAAGAACTAATTACTTTTTCTTTCTGGTTTCCTCACCGTTGAGAACCGCAGAACTCATTCTCAGTCACAAGTTCGAATCCACTTCCATCAACCAGATCTTCCATTGAATAAGAACGGATCAAACAAAGCACACCAAATCAAGGAGCAGTGGGTGATTCTTCCTACCAAGGCGGAAGTCCTCAACCAACACTCAATCTCGGCTCTACGACTAGGCTACGAAACGAAAGCGAAGGGGGTCCGCAAGGCATTCGATCTTCAAGAGAAAGGGACGGGAGGGTGAATTTCATTCAGTTGAGAAAGGGACAGATGCGGATGCCGCTCTCGAAGTGACAATACACCTCTGCCATAGGATGACCCGAAAACGGGACCAAAGAGCTATAGTATCGCATAGGAGGAGCGGTGCATTCTTTTTGACACAAGCAGTTACCCTATATAATAAAAAAAATAGATTAATGAATTCCTTCCGGTTGTTTTCTCTTTTTTTTCTATGCATAAGGTATCAAGTCTAGGAAGAAGGTTTGAGCAGTAGATGAGTTTCTAAGAGAACAAAGAAGCCATCTTATCTTTCCACTTCTCTTTTCAAATTCCAATTCTTGAGCTCATAGAAACGCACTTTTTTTGCTTTTTAGGACTTTTCCAGGTAGCCCTTATTGCATATTTTCCGATTCCTGAAAGAGACCTCCTGCCAGAGGAGAGTTTGCTTCTTGTTCATCAAGTAGGCGGGGTAACCGTACCTATGAAAGGCTGAAAGCCGGGCATCTGTGCCCAATGCAGTACTATTAGATAAAAGGCTCACAGGGGAACATCTCAAGTTGTAGGTGTGGCTGCTAAGCTCTGTTCGGTATAAGCTGATTCCTACGCTTCTCTTTGTGGAACAACATATGGCAAAAATGCTTGAAAAAGAGCTTTTCCCAGGGCATTACCTATAGCTAATAAAAGAATTACCAGAACTAAAGGGCGTCGGGTGGGGAAGAAGGATACAATAACGTGGCATCAGCAATGTTCAGGTTCGCTACATCTGGGAGTTTCACTTCAAATTTTGCTGGTGAGAACGCTGGCTTAATTGCCAGGGCGTTATCCTCTTTTAAAGGAAGAATCAAGGAGCATCTACTGGTAGTGAATACTTAGAACATTAAATCCCTTAGCGCGTTGGATCATCGAAGAATGGAGAAATTCCTATATCTGGTAAGACCACCCATGAGGGTTCATCCACTCATTTCTCGGTCAGATATTGGTCACAAAAACTACTATTTGAACTTGTCTTGTCACCAGCCTCATCTGGCTTTTCTAGTTTCACAGCTGATCCCTCACCAGATGCTTAGTCAGAGCCATTCTCGTTGTGCGACTACTCAGAGAGACTCTTTAGGAGAAAGATTCTCCGCTTCGGCTTGCCTCTGGAAGCTCTCTTTCGATATCTTAATGCACTCTTTTTGAAGCTTTCAATATCTTGTTCTCAAGAAGCACCCTCATCCAAGGCATCTTGCAGTTGGCCGGGAAAGCCTTACCGAGTAGAGTAGTCGTGACACACAACAGATCATCAAATAGCTGCTGTCCTCGTCTTGAGTCAGCTGCAGGAATTGAGACACCGAATCCTGATATCAGACTTCTTTGATTTGTCAAAATCATAGACATTCCCGCGTGGATAGTCTTTGCTATGACGTACATCTATGAACCGGAAATCCCAATTGGTAGAGTTCGCTACACAAGTCCAATCTGATCTAAGATTCTCATCCTGACTCAGGCATGGAATTGAAAGGTGCCGCTCGTTTCTAACCAGTTTGATCTCCGTGTCCCCTGCGAGGTGCCCAATAGTGATCTCAGTCTAGCGAGAAATGGACGCATCGAACCGTCGAGCTGAGCTCCCTCTACTTAGGGACATTATGGGTTTTCGTTTGCAGCAGCCACCAGATCTTCCTTAGATTAGTTCCGTTCCGGTCAGGGTCAGCGAGCCCAGCCTTTGGTGTATAGCCTCGGTTGGCACCTAAAGAAGCAATTTTTTATCTATGATTGTGACCATGAGCATTTTGTAGACCTGGAGGAAAGCTTCGCTATACGGAATAACTTGAGGATTTGAGATTCTCATTGGACCGTCAAAACGAGATGTGCCACCATTCCTACTCTTGTTACGCTAACATGCATATCTATGACCCGTTAAGTCAGCTTGCCTGTACGTAGGGAATTTACTTCTTTAGCTGAAGTAGGTCGGTATGCTAATGCGTCGATTTTTCACTAAAGAGAGACGATCTAGATCGAGACTTTCAGCCTGTTTTTGAGCCTTGGGTACGTCGAACCTACCTCCAAATGCATTACTAAAGAAAGATCGATCCACTCGGAGCACATCCCGTGGGTTGGTCTCGTTTACTGACTTCGTTTGGGGTCTCCCTCTGGGGTTGGGGTATCTATAGTGGGCTCACTCTAGACACATCCTTTGACGCCGCTAGCAAAATCAGCTTTCGTCAGCCTAAACCATTTGAGCTTTTCCAAAGGAGAATTAAGTGTACTCATGGGTAGTACCAAGAATCGGAACAGATCTATAGGCGGTGGGCAGGAAGAAAGCTCAACGCGCGCCAGAGACTGATGCTTCTAGCGCACCAGACACAAAGAAAGCTTTAGCACGAAGGGCAGAGCAAGCCAAGCAAGATCTCTTTCTTCCGATTCTGATAAGTAGGATCAAGAAGGGGATTTCTGCTGGCAAGCAAGGCATAGGAGCCATTCCCGGCCGGCCTGTTTGGTCTTTAGAATCACCAATGTCTGCTTACGGCGCGACGGGGGCGCTATGAGTGGCCTTAGGAGCCTACTAACTTAGAGAAAGGATGTCCGCTAGGCTAGCCTTCCAACTATAGGTAGGCATCTCTGCTACCCGAACAGACGCTTTTGACATCTTTATCGCGGAAGTCCACCTTTCTTTATGCGTTTTCCTATTCGGTCTACTGAAGTCGACCTACAGAAGTCAGGGCGGAGCAGCCGCTTAGGGCGAGGAAGATCGGTTTAGATACGATATGAACCAACCCCCTAAAACGAAGAGGGGTTTTTTCTTGCTTCTGGCGAAATCTCCTTCATCTGCTCTTATTGATTCTAGACAAACCCACCTTTTGATATGGATGGAAACTTCCCCGTCCCACAAACAAATACTAAAAAGAAAGCTAAGCTTGCCTGTTTCACAGACATCCCCTAACGGCCCTAGCTCCGTCTGCCGGCTCATCTGTTTACCCGAGCTTGCTTATACCGCTAGCAAGAAGCAATCCTTACCTTACTTACAGTGAAAGAATGCTACACAGTAGGCTAAGCGAAGCGAAGCAACTAGTTTACTTGCTTGAAAAGGTGCGGCTAGTCAGGAGTCGAACAGAAGCATGAGTTGAGTGGTGAGCTAAAGCAGGGTAGCGAAACTAGGAACGGAGTTGGCTTGTTAGAGCTAGGCTGTTGAGTTAAAGTAAGCGAGCTAGTCATACGAGCCAGTGAGCTAGGCAGCTTGCTGTAGTTGCTACGGTAAACTGGAGTGAAAGGAGTTGGCAGTAGATACTGAGGGCTAAAGATGTCATTGGAACGCTTTCACAAGGCCGTTACGGAGATGCGAACAAAGCAAGCCGCAGCTCGCGATCATAGGAGCTATTCGTCACTTAGAGCTAATCGTCTCCTAGCACGAGTAGCATTAGCAAAAGCGAGCGTAAGGGAAATGGAAGCACAAAGACTGATTTGGAATTAACTTCAGAGATCTCAAATAGTGGCTTTTGAGATAAGTGGTGAGTGGACGACAGGGCGGATTCCAACTAGAGGTAAAGCAAATCTTTAGTTCGAAGTTCCCTACTACCAATTAGTATTATTAGCTAGGAAGCAAATCCTGTAGTTAGCTCGAAACCTTGCAACCGGTAAAGCAGGAAAGGCTGCTAGGGGAAAGAGAACTACAATCAGTCTACTCAGTCCAAGTACTCCTTCTCGATAAGTAAGGTAGGAGCAGCTTGCTGTTTAGTTCCAGTAAGAAAGCTAGGCTCTTGAAGTAGAAGGTCTCACAGGGATTGAGACAACTATCCAAACTCCAGCACTGACCAGGTGAGAAAGAAGACCGGATGAGCTGTCAAGCAAAATGACTCTTTCACAGAGTTTGGGTTGGGCTAAAGCAAGGAAAGCAGATGTCGGTGAAGAAAGTAATAGATTGATTCCGTGTTAATCCGTAAGGTCATATCAAGGGGTTTGTCTCCTAGTTTCTTTCACAGGTCTTAGTTCCGCTAGTCCTAGGAGCGAGAGGTACGAAGGTCACTCGACCAGGGGTCGCTCGACATAGAGTTGCATCGGATCCTTCTCCCGATTCTGTTGTTTCAGCATCTTCGATATCAGCTTCTGGTGTGGAAAGAACCCCTCCAATGTCTTTCTTTGTTGGTCCAACCCAAGGGTAATGGACGAGACTGGTTTTCAATCAAAGGAAAATCCCCGAATCTAAGGATAAGCTAGGAATTTCGCTTAGAGTCAGATAGATAGCTGGTAGACTGGTTTTAAAGGCTTAAGGCAAAATCGGAACGGAATAAAAGGAGCTGCTCTATCTGCTTTCTTATCTTAGAATCCCCTGTTCTCAGCTGTGAGAGAGGTCTTGCATTTATCCAAAAATCCCTAGGAAAGAATCACATGAAGAAGCGAAATTGGTTTGGCTCTTTGTTTGTAGGAATCGGGCATTCCACTGTGGTGTGGTAAATAGAATAGATGGATTCTCTCCCTCATCGATATCCTTTAGTTTTTATCTTGTTTCCCACCTTAAGAAGAAGAAAGCATTGAATATTCTATCTCTACCCGGATTTGGAAGTGAAAGGATCTATCCAAAGAATGATCTCCTACTGAACGATAGGAAAGTGAGTTCTTCCAATTGCCATTCATTAGTCCGGTTGAGTGGATCGGGTTGAGAAAAGCTCCTTTTTAGCCTTTGGAAAGAAGGGAAAGAATAAGAAGATGGGGATTCAAGAAAAACAAGGCAAGGGCTTTGACCGACGAGAGGTGATCGACGTCGGATGCTCTGGAATTGCAATTCTTCCTCAACAGCAGCTGATTCAATACCAGAAAACTATCCAACAGCGCTTACTCTCGTTGCGGTTATTGCATCAAGCACGGGTTTCGAAAGAAAGTCAAGCAGTCAAAGTCAAAGCTCAAGCCTACACAGTCAATGAAGGAGCACTAGCGTGAAGCAGGCAAGGAATGATGGAACAAACCTCCTTTACCGGTTGAACTCGTTCCTCTCCTTTCAATCGAGCTTGGTAAGCCGATCTAGCTCTTCCTTTCAGAGTTCAACAGCAGGAGCGAGCAGTGGATAGGACATAGCTTGGCTGACAGCACCACTCGATATGCTCTGCCTCTTTTCAGTGCTTTCCGCAGATTCCCTTGCCGTTAGATCCGTGCCTCAAGACTCTGCTACTGGGACTCGGTTGGAAGAATCTACTGCAGCCATCTCTACCCACCTTTATGAATTCTAACCTCAACCAGCCATGACAAGGCTGAATTTATTAGTAGAACCCGTTCTTTATACGGTTACGGTGGGGATCCAAAAAAGGTAAGGATCTTTCTGTTGATGAAAGTCAACCCACAAAGTCACGAGAAGATTGGAAGCGTGATCCCGGTGAAAGTCGCTTTCTTTTCTAAGGGTAATTACTTATCTTTCTTTTATAAAGGACCTTGGAAGGCTTTCTACGTAGGTAGAAGGCACATTCAATGGGAGAAGAACGAAGTAGCTCGACTTAATCTAAAAGGTGTTCTGTTCTTTAAAACTAGAGTGCTGTGCTCTATAGTAGTTCTTAGTTCAATGCGAAACGAACGGGCAATAGTTAAGAAGCTAGCAGTGATCGACGAAGCTTCTGAACCCGTTGGTCGAGTCACTTCATCCCTCTCCTCTAACTAGAAATATAATAAGAGGAGAAAGACGTTACGATCTTGCTAAGTAGTAGCCGTTAATGTCAGGAGGTAACTTTATCTATGGCTAGTCTTAAACTCTGTGATGAATCCATAACTTATGGCACTGTAAACTGCGGGATCAGTTCCCGGCTTATTAATAGATAACTTAAAGAGGGGAAGACAGATAGGAGTTTCAAGGTGAGATAAAAATCAAAGTCACCAAAACAAGGCTGTTGGGACTCGCTTTGAACGAGCCCTATCGGCTGCAGAAGCAAAACAATAAATGGGTAGAATGTAACAAATTGGACCAGGAATCTAAGCTCTCAACAAGCGTCTCCAACTAAAGCTGGGCTCGAACCAGCGCTTCCCAGATCCAGTCTGGATTTCCACCTTTCCCCTGGGGACAACCTTCAACTCAAAGAGGGAAGTCAGAAGCAACTCCAACAACTGGCTTACAAGGAGACGGAATAGTAGGTAGAAGGACTACTGGGTAATACAGATGGAAAAGCTTTCATGAAAGAAAGAAAGGTGATTCGCTGGAGAACCAACAAGCGGGATCAATAGAGCGATTGCCCTCAAGCAAGAAAGACCATCACATCAAAGAATAGGATAGGATGGGGAGACGCCCCTGCTTCGGTTAGGTTCGCTTCGGACGTGGTTACAGCTTACCCAGCTCAGTACTAAACACAGTTTGGAGAATAATCAGATAAGAAAAGAAGACTGGGCTATCCTCCGAAGAACAAATGACCCAATTTAGAAGAGAGATACCGATAATTTGCCACAAACAACTGTAGAATTGCAGATTTGGACACCCTACCAGGGAGTCTAGAGCTCTAAAATCACACACCTATGATGCTTCCCAATCTGGGACCAGAAAAGATGCCCTCAAAGAGGACTTCAGCAGCAAGAAAACTGGGAAATGAGAATCATTAGATCCTTCGCTCAGCTACAAAGGGCTACTAGAAGGGGGTTTAGAAGCACCTACTAGATGGGGTTTATCCCCCAAGTCTCGTCCTCGATTGAAGTATCCACTTTAGGCCTCTGTTTCAGGGTTTTCACTCCCATGAGTGAGGGCTGATTGGCTTGTGTCTCCATCGAGGAAGGTTCGCCTTAGCTTCGCTCTAGGTGCCTTAGCCTAGCTCAATACCAAGATTGTTATCCGAAGATACAACTGCGCAGAATGCACTAAATAGGAAAGCGAGACAAGCCACTCGAAGTGCTGCGAAGAATCAACAATTTAGGAAAGAAAAGATGGCTGTTCTACGAAGAATACTGGTGATTCAATGAAGAACTAACACTAAAACTCACACCTACTAGCTCAGAGAACAACCAAGTGGATCCCTTCGCTCATTACGACAGCGAGAGAGGATATTTAGTATTATGCTCCACCGTCACGATGGGGACACCCAAAACCTGGTGAGTCGAGCTACTCTATTTACCAAACTCCGAAGAAGAAGACTCAGACTTAGTTACAGGTTACGCAGATCAGACCAAGTCTAGTTCTGTTGAAGTAGTTCAGGAAAGCCTTTTGTAGGCGGATCCTCTTTATTCACAAGACTCCTTCCAATAGATGGAATAGGTGGAAGATCACCATCTAGAACCAATGGATTAGGAAGCTCTTTTTAGTACACTTAGATACTACCCTAATTTATCACGAATTGAGACACAAAGGAGGTTGTTGACTCGTCAATCAATCGTACTCACAGACAGGTTTGAGAATAAGGTAGGATCCCTGGGCTGGTGAAGGCAGGACTAGAGTGAAGGATGCGAGACTCTAAGCTCCTACGCCAACAGAGAAAGAAGGTGCAAGCGCAGGTTTGGAAAGAAAGACTGGCGATACAAACCAAACTGTCGATTTATCGAAGAACTACTCCAAGCTAGCACATTCTCTTTCTCCTGATTCTGATCCCTTCCGAGGTAGTGGTTAGGGTATGGGCACCTTAGGAAAGAGAATCGACAAGAGAGGCCGTCGAATAACCAGTCTATTTACCATGCTTCTCGAAAGGAAGACCATTGAAAGGGTCCGTCGCTCCAGCTGCAACATCGCCCGTAAGATTATTTGATTACAGGAAAAGTGCAAGTGAAGTGATTCGCTTTTCCTCCTAAGAGAGGGTATTCTTTATTCTTTGTAAAGGAAGTAGCGCTAGTGAAGTGATTCGACTAGCCCTGTGCTGTGTGAAAAGCTTCGTGTTCTTTTGCTTCGTGCTTACCTTCCTGAAATCAGGTATTCTCTCTTAAAAGGAAGTGCAAGTGGAGTAGGAGCATCGGGTTACACAGCTCCGTCCCCAGCGCCAGTAAGAACCTATTCCTATTCCCAAGTAAGAAGAACGAGAACTTGAACAAGTGACTCGTAAAGCCCACTTTCTACCTACCTCCCATCCTCAATCGTACCATCAACCCTTGGGCCCAGTCTCCTCCTCTCATCCGTAACCTGTGCTTTAGGTGCATGTGCCTAGCTCCTTGATCTGAGATCGGGTATTCATTGAAAGAGAGGGGACTACTCGATCAGCAACAAAGCTAGCATCAAACCTACCTACTCTCGCAAACCTAATTCCTTGCTCAACTACCAGTAGATAAAGGAGAGTGGCTTCCTCATTCATTGGTAGCAGCAACATTCATTCATTGAAAGATGGTTCGAAGCAGACATTCAATCTAGTGATGCTCTTCTAGAGAGCACCTACACCTTGCGCTTAGCTCAGTACCAAGATTGTTTTCAGGAGGGGACGCTACTCTAAGAGCAGTCCTACTAGCAACAAGGCAGAAGCATTGGGCGGAAGGGTTACAACCAGGCTATCAACATCCGCTCTCTAGAAACCAACTGCACTCTCGCTTGCTCTAGAGCTTCCAGAGAGACGATCTGCGCTCTACACAACACACCGGAGTCTCCAGCTACTCGATAAAGGAAGGAAGGGTAGACAGGCTTCCTAGGACAAGAAGAAGAACTACAAAAACAAGCTACAAACAAGGATAAGGTCATCCCTCAAACCCATTCCCTCCTTAGAGAGGGAGATTGGTAAGAACTAGTACGCGAATAAGTAGGCTCTTGAGACAACTCGGGAAATCAAGGAAAGACTGGTCATTCGTTGACCAAGAATGGGAATTCACCGAAGAACAAATCACCAATTTAAGAGTGAAATACTGGCTATACGCCGAACAAGAATGGGAATTCGACGAAGATCAACAGCAAAGAAAGCGGAATAAAATGCAGCTTCGGGCTTAGCTTCGACCTTGGCTTCCCATAGAGGGAGGGATTTATCTAATTGCTTGGATCGAACCAAATGGGGTTCCCCCCTGCCTTCCATCTTACTTCGGAACATAAGAAGAGAACCATAAGAACAATAGGAACAGAAGAAGATGCACCAACGACATCCCTTATCCCATTACTGAATAGGGTCAGAATGGGAGCGATGCGAGCTAACTCGGAGAAGAAAATAACTAATATTATTTGCTCTATGCCTATTCTTATTCTACCTCATACTCATATAAGGGATTTTTTAGCAAATACCACATATTGGGGTGAAAGCCCTCTGGAGTGATGAAAGCTGTTTCGTTTTGATCTTTTCATTGGCAGTTCCGATCCGATTAACACGGGAAAAGACATTAGCAATTGAAGAGCTTAGAATAGAAATAGCTTACAATAGAATTCATCTTTAAGCCTGGGACGAAAGCTTATTAGGGTGGCCCCCATAAGAGAAGAAATGAAAAGGGCTGGCGCGGAACTCTCAATGGCTAGAAGAAAGATATTAGTACCCCTCGTCTAGAGATCCCGCCTATTGAGACCTTTTCTATTCCCTCGCTCACCCCAACTGGATGTCTTGAAAGGAAAGAAACTGATAGACTTTCAAGAAAAGCACTAGGAGATTAGATGGGCTGCTGGCGGGAAGAGTGCTCCTCAAAACCAGCAGAAAGAAGAGTCCGTGAGTCATGACAATCTTTGTTCTCCTCTATCGACTGAGTCAACCTCAGATGCCAAGCAACCTCAAGACAAGAAAGTTTCTGATGCCAGAGACTGCTACAGTGGCAAACCAAGATACTGATCCATCGGGAATAGACCAGGGGTTTACCATGGTTCGTGCTAGAGAGCGATCTCCTAAGGGGCAAATGCATTCCAATGCTAACCCAGGTTCTATCCTATATAAGGTAATGCAAGGTAGTCTTACATTAGTTTATATATTACAAGAAGTATATTGTAATGGTAAAGGAAGGACTCTATCTTCTGAGCAAAGATGGCTTTTATCTACGAGCGCCTACAGCTAGTATCCGGCCTGTAACTCCTCCATTTCATTGCCTCGAGGCAGGAGGAAAAGGATAAACCCGTCTAGTCGAGTCATTTCTGGTTAAAGTGACTTACCGACCTAGCGGAGAGAAGGCTAGCTATATACACATACACCTGCCCACCAGAGATGCCTACGAGAGACCGAACCGAAGGGAAAGCTAGTCTTTTCTGGTTAGAGGGACTAACCTACTCTCCGACTCTGCAAGCACACGCTCGCAGGCTGGGGGCAAGGGATATTGATTCCTTCGGCCTACCGATTATCCCGGTTGCCTACGCTTGGTGAGGTTGCCTTAGCTTGCTCCGTCTCAGGAAGACGGATGCTCGCCGCGGCTGTCAGAGTTCTTTCACCTATTCCTTTAGAGTTCTATAACAATATGAAATGCCACTTTCTTTAGATTCTTTTCTCTCTCAGGCAAGGCCATAGCAAGAGAGATAGCATTGGTTTCCGACTTAGTGAGAGAAGTCGTCCGTATCAAGTGATAACAACAGGCAACCGAGGGTTGTTGAAGAACCCGAGTGTATCAATGGAATGATTGAGCGTTACGGGTACTTGGGAGTTATGGTATGGACAGGCTTTACTAAAGTCCCCTCACTACTACTATTTCAGCTGTTGGAGGAAGAACCGCAGCTAGTGAATCTCGCGACGCCCTTTAGGCGAGGGAAGTCCCCCGTGTTACCGTTTCCGGAAGTTCTTCCATCCATCCCTCCCTCAACCCCTCCGACTGAGGAATCAAGGACCTTCGAACCGCAAGGGCTAAGACAAGGAATATTCTTCGCATCGAGAAAGAAATTAATTGATAAAGGATCTCACCTTACTCTAATTTTTAAGCAAGTAAACCCTCAAAAGATGTGCACAAGAGCTAAGCCTACTTCCTACTTCCCTAGCTACTTTTCTTACTTATTCTTACTACTGTCTTACTCGGACTGACTGCACTGACTGGAATGAGCGTTGGCTCGCTAGACTGCTAACAAGAGAGATTGCTTTCATCTATTATTCCTTCTCCTAAGACATCGGATTCAAAGAGACCTAGGTTGGTTGGCGCTAAAGGATATAAAATATTCCCTGACTTCCTTGACTACCCCAGGCATGCTTGCCTGGACTAAGAGGAATGAATGGAGGACGGTGGTACCGTACTGCCTTTCTTTTTTATTTTTCTGTTAGATTCTTAGATTGTACCTAAACCTCACACTCGCTTTTCAAGACCTTTCGTTGCTCTCACAAGCTGTAGTTATATAAGAATAAAGAAAGTTTAGGGGGTTCACAACTGACTTGAGTTATAACAACCTGGTTCGCTGCGTAGAACTCGTAAATATGAATGAGGCCTTTTGAATGCTTAAAACCACCTCCTCCTTTCCTTTCCTTGAGGAACTTGATCTAAGGACCTCTCTTTGTGTAGAAGTTGGCCAGTGAGGTAATGTTGTAATTAACGGCTTGGATTTTTTGTTAAGCTTCCTTGTCCTCTTGAAATGAAGCTACTTTGTTGGACACTTTCCCGGATTAGTTCGGGAATGAATCGTGAGCAACGACGATCAAAGACGGAAATCTCATACACCCGTACCTTATACCTAGTATAGTAAGATTCAAAAAGACTAAAAATTCTGTTTCACGGCTCTCCACTTTCTTTATCCTCATCATTTCTGCCCTTTCTGAATTATCCTATCCTTATATATAGGACCTAACCTTGGGCAATTTCACTACCAACCCCTTTCTCCTGCGGACCTTTACGGAGGTAGGGCTCCGCCCCTGAGATGAGACGAAAGCTTTGATTGGGACTCCTTTCTACTTGTCCAAGTAGAGCTTATTAGGAGGATACTCCCTTGCTCGCCTGAATGAAGATCCGATTAGTCTATATTGGTGGGGCCTGAAGCTTGAGAATGACCTCTCAGTCGTGATAACAGCTGTTTCTGCGCTGAAACAATATCCCATCCCAGAAGACCTTTGGCTGAGATTTGAAATCTCACTCAAATAGATAACGGAATGAAAGGAATAGGCGAGAAGCTCATCTCCTTTTAGTATCTTTTGCCTCTGTGATTTGATTCTAGAGGCGGACCATAGTCTTTTCACTAAGTTCGTCGAACCTTACCTGGATGGAGACTAAGCTCTTTGAAATCGAATCTCATGAGTGGCGTTAGCCTCTGGCCATGAATAGTGAGTGGGATCTATTTTTCTCTCATAACTACATTCCGGGTTTGGTTGGGTGGGACCTTTTTCCTCTAGTTCCACTGCGCTTTCCTTAATTTCCTTCCACCGCACCGGCTGCTTCTTTTTCAGGAATTCCTGATTATGAAATATCGTCGGTGAAGTCAAATGCGAATCCGATTCTGATTCCTGTCTATTTTCGCATATTCGAGACTTCGAGTCCTAACAACCGCGGAAAGCTTCTACGCTCCGTCGTCTCGTTGGTTGAAGCTACTGGCCTAGCCTCAGCCTCTGAGGAACCCCTTGCTGCCTCTGATCTTGGTGGCATATCCGGTGCCATGACACTAGTCCCCGAAAAGAGGCTATACTTGCTTTCGTGCCTAACAGCTCATCTTGCTACTCCATGAGATCCGGTTCGAACTCAAGAATGGGGCGAGTCCCTTTGATTTGATGCTGCTGACCTCGATGCGGCTGTGCTGTTTGCTCTCCCTCTCAGCTGTCATGTCCCTTCCCTTTTAGGCCTGGTTCAGATTCTGATGAATTAGCCTCAACCGTTGGGAGTTCAGTGTCAATCTCACCATATGCTTCCTCACACACGTTTAGAATATAAAATCTGTTTTCGGAAAGCTCTTGAGTTGAGGCTTGCTCTCTTCAACCAGGTTTTTTTCTTTTTTCACCCAGATTGTGCTGGTTTTTGAGCTTTTTGGAGTTGGAAGGAAGAAGGACTGTGATCAAGGGTTTGGCATTGAATGCAAGGATCTGGTTTCCAATCATATTCAATAGCTTGGTCATAACTTCCATCATTGGTATCTATAGTGATGAAATCTTGAAGGGGAATGAAAGGGTTTATTTCAACGCAAATGCGAGCAAAAGTTAGGCGAGACCAAGAAGTCTTGATGTCTAGGACCGAAACATGGGTGGAAGGAGCCATCCCCATACTCTCTAGTGGCACGAACTGACCTCCTACTTCTATAGATGGCATGAATCTCACGTTCTCGCAATCTGCGGTCAATGCCGGTTGAACTTAGGCAGAGACCTTAACAATATAACCTCAGAACGGAAACTTTAAACATTGATGGTATGTGAAGGATCCGGCCTCATGCAACCAAGGCCTTCCAAGGAGTAAGTTGAATGAAGTGAGGGTGGTCGTAGATCAGAAAGTGGTACTGAAGATCAAAGGGCCTACTTGGACATCGGCAATCAGCCTGCCTCTTGCTGGCCTTCTCGAGTTATCATAAGCGGTGATGTACACGGGAGAAGGAGCCAGAGAGTCCTCAGAAATGTCAAGGGCGCGCAGCGTGGATAGAGGGCAGATGTTGAGGGTTTTTTTAACTCGAGAGATAGAACGATTGCCGATAAGAAGAGTTCAGTTCAGGGCTCTGATATGGGGAGATAGCTTACCATTGGGTAGGTCATCATCTGAGAAGGATATGGCCATCGGTGCAGTGAGAATTCCTACCACATTCTCTAGATCAGTAGGGGTGCTTTCTACAGGTACCTGGGCATCAGCCAAGAACTTCTTGAAAACTTCCTGGTGCTTAGGAGAGGTTTGTAGGAGCTCTAGGATGGATATGGAGGCTTGAGTCCTATTGAG